AATTATTTATGATAATAAATCAATAAAATTAAAACAAATAAAATTTTATTGTAATAAATTCGGATTATAAGAAGTTTAAATAAGAGATTTATTTATGTGCTTAATTCACATATATTGTTGCAAATATTCGAGTTGAGTTATTAATCAGATTTTTACATCGTTTTTTGAGCTTTTTTACCCCCATAAACATTGTTAAAAACGAAGTTTATTAAGGTTTCTACTTCATTAAACATTGTTAAAAACGAAGTTTATTAAGGTTTCTACTTCATTAAACATTGTTAAAAACGAAGTTTATTAAGGTTTCTACTTCATTAAACTTTGTTGTTTATTAAAGGCATTTTATCATAGTTTTATCTATCTAAATTTATTTCATTGATCACTTTTGGAATACCAGCAGATATCTATATATTGAGTACACTTATATAAAATCTTATAATTATCTCTATACTTTCTAATTCAATTTGAGGTTGTAATATTTGTAAAGTATTCCTTGGATGTCTTCTTTAGTAATAAGTCTAATTTCTTAATTCAATAGCCTAAATAAATAATGTTTATTAAATAAACTTTGTTTATTTTGAATCGTAATAAAGAATTAATTTATCTTGTATCTTCTTTGGGTTATTTGTTAAACATTATAAATAATGTATTAATTAATTTTGTTTCATAATAATATTATTTTTTAAATGCATTATAAAAATTTTAAAATATCATTATAAGAGTTTTCATAAAATGCATTATATTACGTATATTTTTGAACTGTTGTGTATTTTACTTATCTATTGATAGGTTTACCTATCAGAACTCAAAAAATGCCGTTAAGACGTAAACTGAGAGAGAATTCGTATATATTTATTATTCTTTAGGGTAGTTATTAGTTAAAAGTTGATTCATTAATTGTAAATGTTTATAATTATTTATCCATTTTTTTTGGAATTACTTAGAATAGCAAAGTCTAATTAATTATTTCAGAGAAATTATACTTATCTTGCATAGTAATAACCTTATTATCTTTAGATGAATAAGTAATAACCTTATTATCTTTAGATGAATAAGTGATAATAAACGAAGTTTATTTTATCTTTAGATGAATAAGTGATAATAAACGAAGTTTATTTTATCTTTAGATGAATAAGTGATAATAAACGAAGTTTATTTTATCTTTAGATGAATAAAATGAAAAAGCATCTATTTTATATTATAATGACGAATCTTTTAGTAATGATTTATCTGTTATTATTACTATAATTAACAAATAAATTACGTTTATTTTAGATGGTAAATTACAGTTATTTGTTACCACTAACTAAGATTTATAACCAAGATTATAGAGTTATAAACTTCGTTTATAAAGCTTCTTTTTTAGTTTTATCTTTTACGGTTATTGCGTCTAATATCTGTTTAGTTCTCTTGTCAAGTATATCACTTATTTATTCTAGTCTATTATCAAGTTTACACCCTATATTAACTAGTTTATTTTCAATATCAAATACTTTATCTCTAGTGTCAAGAATGATGCTATATGGGTCTTCCTGGGCTCTTAGAGCGTTCTTTTTATTTTACTCATAAGAGCATTCTTAATTTTTTGTGATTACGCTCAGTGATCTGTTAAAAGTTGTTTGATTATTGAATTCTTGCGATCTTTTGTTTATAATGTTTTTTTCTCGTTTAAAATAAACAAAGTTTTTAACTTCGTTTTTAACAAAGTTTCTAGTTGTTTAGCGGATCCGTTAATAAACATAATAATTCTATATTTATTAGTTTTGGGCTGGTATAATTGTATAGTTTTGTTGTTTATAATAGCATTAATATCGTCATTTGTAATATTTTTAATTTCATTATTTTTAATTTCATTATTTTTAATTTCATTCCATATATTACACAACTGATAAATTGAATACACTGTACATAAATACTTTAAGTCCCATCAAAATTCATATAATAATTAAATTTACATATTAAATAAGATTTCTTATCTTCTAAAAATAAGGCTATATCAGAGTAGCAGGATTCGAACCTGCGACATCCCGTTCCCAAAACGGGCACGCTACCAGACTGCGCCATACTCTGAAAAAAAGCATAATCACAATACAAAATAAACTTCGTTTATTAAGTTTATTCTTAGAAGTTTATTTGGTAATAAACTAAGTTTCTTCTGTCCTTTGAAAATAGCTTAAAATTAACGTTATTGCTCATTTTATTAATATTAGTATAATAAGGTATTCTTATATAAAAAATGCCCATATTTCGCAAATTTATAGAGATATTCGATACTTCTATAAGTAAGAAACTTCGTTTATTTTAACTTTCATTTTATAATTATGTATATTAAACTTAAAAAAAACAATGTTAAAAATGAAATTTCATAAACAAAATTTATTATTTAATATTGATGATATTTAAAATAAAATAAAGCGGGTAATGGGAATCGAACCCATATCACTTGCTTGGAAGGCAAAAAATTTAACCATTAATATATACCCGCTATAACTTTATATAGAAATATTTTTATTAATTATATATTATAATAATTTATTTAAAATAAAATAATATAATTAGATTTAGTATGGATTTGCTCTCTTACTGAAAATAATAAATTATAAACAGTAAAATGGAAATATTGCTATTTTTACACATTCCACCTATTACGTAGTAGTCTTCTACGATATCAAAAACTTGTTTTCAGGTTAGTTTCCCGCTTGAGATGCTTTCAGCGGTTCTCTAGTCCAAACGTAGCTACCCAGCAATGCTATTGGCATAACAACTGGTACACCAGCGGTTTGTGCATTCCGGTCCTCTCGTACAAAGAATACATCCTGGCAATTTTTTACACCCAAAAAAGATAGGAACCATACTGTCTTACGACGTATTGAACCCAACTCACGTACCACTTTAATCGGCGAACAGCCGAACCCTTCGAACCTTCTACAGCTCGAGGATGTGATGAGTCGACCAGTTATGTTATCATTTAGGCTCTTTATCCTAAATTTCTACTCTTCACAAAGTAGCTCAGACTATGTCATTAACTTGTACTCTAATTAAAATAGCAATTATGAATTATTAAGAACATATTAGTTTAATAAATTATTTTTGTTCCATATAAAATAAACGAAGTTTATTATATGAAAAAGAATTGAATCCATCTTTAGTATTTCTAAGAATTTTTTTGCTATTTTTTTTGCTGTTCTAAAATAAATTTCATTTATTATAGTTATAATAACTAAATTTATCATTTCATTTATTTAGAGTTCTTTACAAGTTAGCGGGCGCTCGTGGAGAAATTATTGGTAAGATATCCTCATTCTCTAGTCGTTGAACGTTCATTTCTACTATGCAAAAATTCTATTCGAAATGCTTCGCTGCAAATTGTCTCTTAATCAAGTTAAATTCTAAATTAAAGAGAGATCCTTGCAATTCACCCACTTTAGCCTCGACTATCTTCTGCTAAAATTAATCGAGGTGCCAAACGATTCCGTCGATAAGAGCTCTTGGGAATCATTAGCCTGTTCAATTATGTTACCGTAAAAACTCTTTATTTTTTACTTCTAAATGTTTCCATTTAGTTCAGACTATGTCATCAACTCATTAACAAATATTAATTTATTATAATTAATATATTTTAATATAAGTTGCCGGGCGCTCGTGGAGAAATTATCGGTAAGATATCCTCATTCTCTAGTCGTTGAACGTTTTCTTCTACAATATAAATAAACTGCGTTTTTTTTTGTTTTTAACAAAGTTTATTATTTATTAATTTATCTATTCGAAGAACTTCGCTGCAAATTAGCAATAAACAAATATTATTATATAATGTTTACACAGCCTTCTTGCAATTCACCCAGTTATTGCCCTTATATCTCTATAAAGCGGGACTACAAACTAAATCCCTAGCGTACCTTTGATCCGTTGAGCGAGAGCCCGTCCATTTGGATGCTCCCGGGTCACTATGGCCGACTTTCGTCTCTGTTTGACTTGTAAGTCTCACAGTCAGGCAAGCTTATACCATTACGCTCTACAGCTGATTTCCTTCCAGCTTGAGCTTACCTTCGCACGTTTTCGTTACTCTTTAGAAAACGACCGCCCCAGTCAAACTACCCACTATACGCTGTCACAATCATATTTAAATGATATTAATGCTTAGAAAAACGATATAGAAAGGGTGGTATTTCAAGGTTGCTATTATAAATAATAGCTCCCACCTATCCTCTACAATCAATATCCTTTTTCAACGTAAAGTTGCAGTAAAGGTGCATAGGGTCTTTCCGTCTACTTTTGGGAACTTCGCATCTTCACGAAGAGTTCAATTTCACTGAGATCATATTAGAGACAGCGGAGCAATCGTTACACCATTCATGCAGGTCGGAACTTACCCGACAATGAGTTTCGCTACCTTAGAACTGTTATAGTTACAGCTGCCGTTTACTGGACATTAATTTAAAAGCTTGAATTTATTTTACAACATTATTTTATAATGTTTACAGCAACAAACCTCTCCACTTAAGTTTCCAGCACCGGGCAGGTGTCAGACCCTATACGTCGCGTTACCGCTTAGCAGAGTCCTGTGTTTTTGGTAAACAGTCGTCGCTCCCTATTTTGTGCCACCACTTTCTTTCTAAAAAAAACTTTCATTAATTTCATTATAAAAGTGGTCCTCCTTATCCCGAAGTTACGGAGGCAATTTGCCGAGTTCCTTTAATATGATTCTCTCTACGCCTTAGTATATTCTACTCATCCTCCAGTGTCGGTAAGTACGGTGTTTATATACTATTTTTTTCCTGGAATAGGTATATTTTAAAAGAAATCCATTTATCTTTTAAAATAGGTACTATTCGTAATTTAGTATACATCAAGAAATTTTAAATTCTTGTACCCATTATATTTCAGCAATCGCTTGAATACTTAGGGGCCGATTAACTCTACATTGAATTCTAGTTTGTAGAAAACACTGGACTTTCGGCGATCATGAATTACACATGATTTTACGTTACTCATGTCAACATTCTCACTTCTGATATATAAATAAATACTTACGTATTTATCATTATTCTACTTACAGAACGTTCTGCTACCCTATAAACTTTATTATTGAAAATTTATAGCCGCCGCTTCGGTGGTATACTTGAGCTCCGTTACATTTTCGGCGCTACATAGCCAGTTAATTTTTCAATTAACAACTAGACCAGTGAGCTACTACGCTTTCATTATAAGATGGCTGCTTCTAAGCCTACTTGCTGGTTGTCTAGGCTCTATAACATCCTTTACCACTAAATATACGCTTTGGAACCTTAGCGTTCGATCTGGGCTGTTTCCCTTTCGACTTTGGACCTTAGCGCCCAAAGTCTGATTCTAGATTACTATAAAAAGGTATTAGGAGTTTCCTTGGACTTAGTAAGGCTTTGGGCCACCCTTGCCCAACGAGTGCTCTACCCCCTTTTTATCTATTATAAACGAAGTAAACTAAGTTTATTACTCTAGACTTTACCTAAATAAATTTCGCAGAAAACCAGCTATCTCCGAGTTCGATTGGCTTTTCACCCCTAATCACAAATCATCTCCGTCTATTGCCACAGACGTGAGTTCGGTCCTCCAAAACGTGTTAGCGCTTTTTCAACCTGTTCATGACTAGATCACTCGGTTTCGGGTCAAATAAATGACACTATTATTCGTTTTTACTACGCCTCCACTCTATAGCTTAAGCTCGCTTCATTTATTTACTCGTTGACCCATTATACAAAAGGTACCCCATCACTCTTTACACTTATCATTATATATAAGATATAAAAAGCTCTGAGTGCTTGTATACATCCAGTTTCAGTATTTATTTCACTTCTTTTTCACCTTTCCCTCACGGTACTTGTTCACTATCGATTAAGAGTGCGTACTTAGGCTTAGAGGATGGTTCCCCTATTTTCAAACAAGTTTGCTCTCGTTTTACTCAATTATATTAAATTAATTTAATTTAATATATTATCAATAATTGTATTGCTTCGCTTATGATAAATTAATACCACAATTCATGCATTTTTTACAAAATGTAAATAATTTTAATTAGTAAATTTTCTGCCAATTTTAATAATTATATACATGAAATACACAGGGCTATAACCTTCTCTGGCGTGTTTTTTCAAATTACTTGGATTTGCTAGAACAATACAAAAAATTAAATAAGCAGAGCTTATTTTACAGATATTTATCATTATTGATATTGGCCTATTCCGCTTTCGCTCACCACTACTAACGGAGTCTCGGTTGATTTCTATTCCTCTAGTTACTAAGATGTTTCAATTCACTAGGTCATTTTTTAAACTGAGTTTCCTCTATGGAGATCTATACCATCTTGTATTACGACAATTGTATATAGCTTTTCGTTTCGCTATACGTCCATTTCACTCTTATCTAGGCCTCCACTAAATGTACATATAATTCTTTAATTAATTATCTATATATTATATTATTATATAGAATGTTATTGTTTAGAATGTTATTGTTTAGAATGTTATTGTTTAGAATGTTATTGTTTAGAATGTTATTCCTATTAGAGTGTCACTTTATTTACAAAAACTGTATAAATGGAGTTATTTCTTAATGATATGATATAACATATACAATTTTATTGATTTATAATATAATTATAATATAATGTTACCAAAAATTTTGTATTTATTCTAATTTATAATGCCTTTATCTTTAATAAAGTAATTTATAATGCCTTTATTATTAATAAAGCAATCTAGAATACCGTTATTTATACCTTAGTTTCCATAAAACGGGCATAAAAACATTAATATGCTATATTTTCCTTAATGAAGATATTAATATGCCTAGATTTGCAAATAAAGGTGTATATTTGGCTTTTTTTATATAATAGAAATATAAATAATTTTATTGATTTCTTATCGTTATAATAACTAATTTTATTGATTTATTATAATTATAATAAATAATTTTATTCATGAGATATAAAGCGGAAAAAGGGATTCGAACCCTCGACATTTGCCTTGGCAAGGCAACACTCTACCACTGAGCTATTTCCGCAACAATACTAGAATATAAATTTTATTTAAAAAATGTATTTATAAACAAAATGTATATATTCTGAAATGAATAAGTTATTTTTTCTTTGTAGAAATATAATGTAAAACTTTATATAATTTTTTATATAAATATAAAGTAAATTCTACAGAAGTATTATTACAAGGAATAGGATAACTAATTCCATTAGTATTACTACTCATATCAGTACATCCAATTACAGGAATTTGTAATCTATTTGCTTCAAGTATAAGATTTTTGTTATCACCTGGATTAAATATAAAAATAACATCAGGTTTTTTCTGTAAAGACATAACAATAGAATCTCCAGAAACAGATCCATATCCTTGAAAACATTTTTTAATTTTTTGATAACGAGTAAAATCAATATTGTTTTTTTCACAAAATTTTCCACATCGTTGTGTAAATTTCACATAACAATATATAGATTTAGATATTTGCTTATAATTAGTAAGAGTACCACCAATCCATTTATAAAAACAATAAGAAATAGCAGAAAATGTTTGAAATGGTAAATTTTTTTCTATAAATTTCATACTATTTATTGATAATTTATAAAATTCTGGATTAGTATTTACGATTAAAACATTACCTCCATTGTCTAGAATTTGCGTTAAAACATAAAAAGCTCTTGATAAACATTTTTGTGTTTGTTGAACATTACAAATAGTAATATTATCACGTATTCCTAAATGATATTGAGCCATAGAAGGATGCCAAGAATGAGTTTCTGACAAATGTATTGATTTATGGCCTATATGAGTACCTGCTTTATAATAATTACTAGAAATATCTGTGTTAGTTTTCAAATGAAGATTATTAATCTTAGGATCAACAATTACATTTTGAAATTCAATTTCTTTTATTTTAGTTGAGTTCATAATAAACTTTGATTATTTAGATGAATAATAATTTAAAAATCCTTTGTTAAAGTTAATATCCTTTGTTAAAGTTAATATCCTTTGAATAAGAATAGAAATATCCTTCGTTTTAGAACGGAGGTAGGACTTGAACCTACAACCTTCAGATTATGAGCCTGACGAGCTAACCATTTGCTCTTCTCCGCTTTTATAGTATAATAAAATTATATGTCATAATTATTTCATTAATTTGGGTATGGCAGGTCTCGAACCTACGACCATCAGGTTAAAAGCCCGATGCTCTACCAACTGAGCTACACACCCATAAAGTAATTTGAATTTATTCAGGTTATATAATAAACTGAGCTTTTCAGGTTATATAATAAACTGAAGTTATTCAGGTTATATAATAAACTGAAGTTATTCAGGTTAAGGGCAGAATCGAACTGCCATTATAGGATTTGCAATCCCATACATTACCATTATGTTACCCAACCTTCTATTAGAATAGTTAGTTTACTAAAGAAGTTATAGAATATTAATATTTATTTTATAACTTCTTTAGTAAAAGAATATTTAAAAGATATTAGTTTTTGAATATATCAAAATTTAATAATAAATAGTTTATTTAAAACATATCCAAACTTTAATACCAACTAAACCAAAAGATGTATTCGCTATTCTAGAAGCAAAATCTATTTTACATTCAAATACATGTAAAGATGTTTCACCATATTTTACACATTCTTGAGTAGCACGTTGTGCTTTTTTAGATTTACCTCCAACACGACCACTACAAGTTATACGTATACCACGAACATATGATTGCATACTTGCTTGTCTTAGTATTCGATTTTTAATACGTGAAAAAGATACTCGACGTTCTATAAAATACACAATTTCATCTGCAATAAAACCAGCACTTTGCCAATTTTGTTTACTTATAAAAGGAAATAATTGTGAATCTATATTATACTGAGATGATAAGAAATTTTCAATATAATTTTTATATTTAAATTGATTTCTAGATACTAATGATTTAGAATTTCCTAATATATTATGTAAATATGCTTGATATAAATGTAAATTATAATCTGTTAAAGAATCTTTAGAATTATTAGAAATAGAGCTTATTTTACTTATTTTACCCTGATAAATATCATTTTTAATTTGATTACTATCTGGCATAAAATATAGTGATGTTTTTTTATCTTCTATAACTTTATTATGTTCATTTCTTAAAAATTTTGTGGGTTTACTTTTTCTTTTATATAAGTTTGGTATATTATCAGTTTCACTATTTAATAAATATAAATTTTTCTTATTTATATTAGAAACTTCGTTTATTTTACCAAATATATTTTCTAAACTTTTAGGGCTTTTATTCTCATAAAGAATAGAGCTTTTATTATCAGAAGATTTGTAATATTCGCGTAATAACATCTTTAATAACGATTTAGACGAATTATCTGACATATCTTGTTTAGAATAAATGGAATTTGTAGATATATTATTTCCAATTTGTCCTAAATTTGTAGTAGTATAATAAACTTCGTTTATTACTGATTTTTCTTTAAAATTTAATAAAAGTTTAGCACTAATATTTTCTAAAAAACTATAATTTTTTACATCTGAATAAGCAGAATTTTTAAAACTTAAATTTAATTTATTAAGTTCTAAGTTATGAAAAAAGTTTTGTTTATTTCTAATTTCATTATGTTTAGACGAATTGAAAAATAGATTATTGTTTAAGTTATTTACTGGTAAAGAAGCATCATTTATTTTTAACTGCGATAATTGTTTCGATTTAGATGAAACAAAATATTTAGGTGAAGAATTCCATGCTTTTGAAAGATGTTGAAATAAACCTAAATTTTTAGCTAAAGATACGCGAGATGCTTTTGGTATACAAAAAAAAGGATATACTTTTATATTTTGTATTCCGAAATTTACACAAACACGTGCTTGAGGAAGTCGGTACAATTTAAAAAATGTATTTATATAGTTATTTAAATATAAATCTCTAGAAAAACATTTTGCATAAAAATAATCACTATACCAGCAACTATCAAAGTTTCTATTTACATTTTGTAGTCTTAAAGATATCGGATTTGTTTTTTGTCCCATTTTTTTTATTTTTGTGTAATAGAAGTATAATAAATAAATAAGATTTATTATAGCATTCTTATCATTTTTTTGAATTAAACCAACAATTTGTTTAAAAAACTCTATATATAAAAGGATAATAAATCATAATAGCCTTTATTTATTAAAATATTTAAAAATGATTGCTCTATATAGTCGACATTCAATATATATAATATGAATATTTGATATAAATATATATATATTAAACTATGAAACAGTGCACTTTATTTGATTCTATTATCATGAGAAATAATAGAATCAAATTGAAATAAACGTTAAATCATTTTATTGATTTATTTAAAGTTTATTATTGGTAATATATTCTTTTAAACGAATTATTTTAATAAATTTATATAAATAAATATTAAATAAAATATAAAATAAATAGTGAATCTAAAAATGAATAAACTTTGTTATAATACGTAAAATGGATTAGTTATATTTACGTTAAAGATTATTTATTTGCTTATTTTCTTTTATTAGATTGAAATAATAAATTTTATTTAATATATAAATTTATTTTGCCAAACAAAGTTTATAAAAAAGTTAGATTTTTTATTTTTGTGTTAGAGCAGACCATACATTTTCAATTTCTCTTTCCAAAAGATCAGATAAATTATTTAGTTGTGAGTCTACGTTTAAAGTACATAATAATTGACTATAAACCTCTTGACTTGAAACATTATAGACACATTCAACTCCTTTTTCTAAGTCTAAGTGATTATATGGTGTTTTATCTATAATTGCCCCACAAAAAAATAAATACGGAATAGAATTTAAAGATTTCCATAAACTAGGTAATTGATATAAATCAGTACCAGCTATAAGCATATTAGGCCCTTGAAAAACGTTTAAAAAATCTTTATTATGCATATCAAGTATTGTATTATCCGTATCACAATATTTTTGTATTACAGTATTTTTATATCGGAAAATGCGCACGTTTTCTAATGAACTAATTTTTTCTTTTAAATTAGATAAATATTTTGTTTGAGGTTGTTGTATAAATAAAATATAGCGAGAATTTTGTAAAATATTGGCAGTTTTCGATAACTGTATAAGCTTTTTTTTACTTGCCATAAGATTGCATTTATTATTATTTGTGATAAAATATCTAAAAAGAAATTTATTTAAATTAATGATTAAATCAATAAACTATAATTAATTAAAGATCAAATTAACACAATAATGAGTTAGTTAAATAATTAACATAAGTTATTAATTATTTATTAATTTTGTTTGTGTAAAATAATAAATTTATAAATAGAATTATTTCGTAAATTTAAGATTTATAAATAGAATTATTTTATAAATTTAAGATTTTGATTATTTGCTAATATTCATTAATATTAGCTATGATATTTGACTGAAATATGAATTTGTACACCAACTACGTGTAAATCTTTACATATTTCTAAAAAGGCATGTAATATATCTATATTTGTAAATGAAATTATCATAGACCTTTTATATCGTTTGATTTGAAATTGATCTCGAGATTTCTTATGTATATGTGGAGAACGTATTACTGTAATTTTTTTTATTTTAGATGGTAGAAAAATTTCTTTAGAATTCTGAATTTCTAAAGTATCTAAAACATCATTAAGTAAAGAAATAAGTTGATTTATATATACCGGATCAAATGATTTTAATTTTAATTGTACTTGTTGCATAAAAAGTTTTATTTAATTTCTTCTAAAACATAAATAAAATATAGTTTCATTTTGATATGTTTAAAAAATGAAACTATATTCTATAAATTTATTTACTTTTGTCTATAACAAAGTTTATTATTGTTAATTTTAGTAATAAAACATATAAGCATATTAGCATAAAGCAAGTGCTATTTTATGAGTAATTAAATGTAAAGGTGCTGGATAAGCCATACAAAAAATTAAGAAAAATAAAGAAATAGCTAAAGCAAAAGCATTAGTTCTCGGTACACGAGCAGTACTACACCAAGTTTTAGGAGTACTAAAATACATTATTCTTATTAATCTTAAATAATAAAAACAGCTAACAACACTAGCACAAACACCCACAACAGCACAAACACCTAAATTACTACCAAGAGCAGCAAAGAATATATAAGCTTTACTATAAAACCCAGCTAATGGTGGTATTCCAGCCATAGAAAACAGAGTAATACTAAAAGTAAAAGCTAATAAAGGGTTAGTTTTAGCTAAAAATGCTAAATCAGTAATATATTTAATTCTAGGTAATCCATTATTATGTGTATGACGCATATTAATTAATAGAATACTAAATACTACAATATTCATAAAAATATATACAACTAAGTATATAGAAACCGCTTGTATTCCTTCAATACTAGCACAAGCAAACCCTACTAATAAATAACCAACATGATTAATACTACTAAAAGCCATTAATCGTTTAATTTGGTTTTGAGAAAGAGCAGCTAAAGCACCTACAAGCATAGATGATAAACTAGCAAAGATAATAAGTGTTTGCCATATAGGAAACAAATCGTAAAAACTTTGTAAAAATACACGAAGAAATACTGCAAATAATGCAATTTTAGGTGTAATTACAAAAAACGCTGTTATTGGCGTAGGAGCTCCTTGATATACATCTGGAGACCACATATGAAAAGGTGCTGCAGCTATTTTAAATAGAAATCCTACAAGTATAGAAACAATTCCTAAAGAAACAAGAGCTGATTCATTAGTTACAGAATCACCTGCTGCGAATATTTTAGCACATTCTGAAAATGAAAGTACACCAGTATAACCATAGATTAGGGAACAACCAAAAATCAATAAACCTGAAGAAAACGCACCTAATAAAAAATATTTTAAACCTGCTTCAGTTGCAAATTCTGAATTTCTTTTTAATGCTGCTAATACATAAAAACTTAAACTTTGAAGTTCTATTGCTAGATATAATGATATAAAATCTGCTGATGATGTTAAAAATAACATACTTGATACTGCAAATAATATTAATATAAAACCTTCAAATGCATTACCTGCCTCAGTTTTAATATACTGTAATGATATTGATACAACACAAGCACTTGATAATAAACATACAATTTTTACAAATTGTGTAAAATCATCAATCACTAATGTGTTATATAATAATACAGCATTATTTATTGGATTATTATATATTAATATAGCTGTCAACAAGAAAGCCATTATTACAAACCAACTAATATTATAAGATAATAATGGATAATTTAATGATTTTGATGTACTAGTAATTACTCCATAAACTAATAAAAAAATACCAGTAGATACTAAAAATATCTCTGGAAACAAAGCTAGAAAATCATTTTCAAATAAAAAACTCGAAAACGATATCTGTTTATGAAAAGATTGTTCTAAATACATATTTTTATAAATGCTTTTATATAATTTGAATTTTCTTTAGATAATTAAAAAAAATAATAATACATAATATTTTATATACTTACAATTTTAATTTATTTATATCTAAAAAAACTTAATAATGATATTTAATGAATTTTATTGATTTATAATTATATTATAAATCATTTTATTCAGTTATTATTTAACAAAGTTTCTTTATATTACATATAAACTTTGCTTATATACAAAATAAAAGAAGTATAAAAACTTTATATTAATTTTATTTATCTATAAGTTTATCTTCTTTTATTTCATAGAGAAACATAAATTACATTTATGCTCTTATTCTTTAACTAAAAGAATTACGTTAATTTTAAGAATTAACCAATAAATTACGTTAATTTTAAGAATTAACCAATGAATTACGTTAACTGTTTAATATACTACGTTATTTTAATTACTAAAAATTGATTTCAAAAAGTGGTTATTTTTAAAATGTCATTTCAATATATTTATAAAACGAAGGTTCTTTTAATACACTTTGTTAAATACAAAGGTTATTTTAATATACTTTGTTAAATACAAAGGTTATTATGATTTATTATCATAAATAATTTTATTGATTTATTATCATAAATTTATTTATTTTAATATACTTTGTATATTACCACCAACGATAACGAATATTTGCGCGATTACTAATGGCTGCGCTATGTAATTCATCACGTTTTTGACGAGCTTTTCCTTGTTTTAAGTAAGCTTGATATATTTCATCAGCTAAACATTCAGCAAAGTTTTGTTTAGAATTTTGCTGTTTCTTTTTTGCAGATTCTATTACCCATCGTATAGCTAAAGTATTCGCTTTATGTTGTGAAAGTATAGCGGGTATTAAAAAAGTATTTCCAGCTCTTCGTACTTTTCGTAATTCAACACTAGGTGTTACATTTTTTAAAGCTATTGATAATACTTCTAATACTGAAATAGTTTCTAATAAATTTGATTTATCATCAGATTTAGAATTATCTATTAATGGTATTTTAATTTCTTCATTAGAGTTATTAGATAATTTATTTGAATTATTTACTAAATCTTCGATAGAATTTTTAGGCGATAATTGACCTATAATACCTAATAAAGACTCCTTTTTTGAATTTTCTTTTAAATTTTTACGTTTTAATAGAACTAATGTATCATAAAATAATCTAATAGCTCTAGATTTTTTACCATCTACCATTAGTAAATTTATGAATTTATTGCTATTTTCTAATTCTAATAAACTAAGTTTATCAGATGAAATATATGCTGTATTTTTTTGTGTTATTGGAGCATTCATATAATTTTTTATAGTATAAAATACATAATTTGATTACTACTATAATAAATTAATTTAATAATTTGATTATTTTAATAATTTGGTTATGTTTACAAAAAATAATTAAAAAAATATTTAATTATTTACTTTTAGGTGTACCATATAGCGATCTAGATTGTTTTCTATTAACAACTCCTTGTAAATCTAATCTGCCACGAACTACTTTATATTTAACTCCAGGTAAATCTTTAACACGACCACCTCGAATACATACTACGCTATGTTCTTGAAGATTATGTCCTTCTCCTGGAATAGAAGCTATAACAACAATTCCATTACATAAACGAATTTTTGCTACTTTTCTTAATGCAGAATTTGGTTTTTTAGGAGTTCTTGTATATACACGAAAACAAACACCTCTTTTTTGAGGACATCCTGCTAATGCTGGTTTTTTACTTTTAAGTTTTGGAGCTTGTCTAGAACTTTTTTTTCGTAATAATTGATTGATTGTAGGCATAATATTTTATTATATATATAATAAATTTATTTAAAAAATTTATTTAATCTCACATAAAATAAATGAAATTTATTAAAATAAACTTTGTTTATTAAACATTATTAATAATGTAAAATGAACTTTCTTATGTGAGATAAATTTAATTTCATTGATTTATAATAAATAAATTTTATTTTTAAAGACTTTTTCTTAGAATATCAATATCTACATAAAAAGGTAAATATATTCTTTGTGGAGAATATAAAAATATAATACTATTAGTAATAGAAGAAATTTCTAAATGAGTAGGTCTATTTATTTTTTGTAAAATATTTATAAATACGTTATCTTTTTGACTTCTTTCTATTTTGTTTATATTTTTAGAAACTTCATTTCTTTTACCTTTTATATTTAAAAGATGATCTTGAAGTTTTAATGCTAATACAGAAGAATAAGACTCTATACTTTTTGAAAAAGATGTTAAGTTTTGAAATAAAAGTGAAAATGTATTAAATTTATTAGTTTTTTTATTTTCTATTTCTACTATATTTTGTTTATTAACTGGTAAATTCTGTTTTGAAGATAAGCTATTTAAAATTTCTTTATCAAAAATATTAAATGATAAACTATCAAGATTGTTATTTAATGTGATAAGTTTATATTTTTTTCGAGAATTTTTAATTTGTAAATATTTTGTATAATCTATTGCAGAAGTTATTTCTTTTTTATTATCAAAAGTAACTTCATTAGATTTAAATTTTCTTTTATTAGAAACAAAAAAAGATTCATTATATATAGATTTTGCACAAAATAATAATAGTAATAAACTTTGCTTATTTAATGCAAGAGTACTAGAAATTTTATTAGAAACTTTATTAGAAACATTGTTAGAAACTTCATTTCCTGATACATTAGTATTTATATTTGAAAATAAGTTATTCTTTATTTCAGCAGTTTTTAAACTATCTAGTTGATTTTTATAAGATATAATATCTCCAGATTCTAAAATAGTACTAGGTATGCGACATACTTTAGAATTTACATAAATTTGAGAATGTCGACAAGCTTGTCTTGCTGCTACAATAGTTTTAGTAAACCCACTACGATAAAGTACTACATCTAATCGTTTTTCTATTAATGAAAAGAAATTTTTTGAGAAATACCCTGGCATTGCTTTAGCCTGAACTAAGATTTTATGTAATTGTTTTAAAGGAATAAAACCATAAAACATTTTCAATTTTTTAACACATAAAAGAATTTCTAAATATTCTCGTGATTTTGATCCTGCTGATTTATTTCTATGTTTACTAAGTTCAAATAAAAATTCTTGTACTGGAAATAATAGATTTATTTTCTTTTTTAAATGAATTCTTGCTAACGTAGAAAAAATAATTTGTTGATTTAATGTATGAAGTTTATTACGCTCATTTATTATTTTTGTGCGAGAATAAATACTTTTAGTACTACGAGAATAAGATTTTTTATACACTTTTTTTGAAGTTTTTTTTTGTATATCTTTTTCTTGTCTTTCTAAATCTCGAAAATTCGAAATGTTTAATAAACTATTTTTATTGAAGCTTTCTATTGATTTTTTTTCTTGCTTTAATAAATTTAATTTACTTTGATTCGTAAAATCTACACTTGAAACATTTACAGTTGAATCTGATAATAACAGACATTTTCTATATATTTCAGCAGTATGTGTATTTAGACACTTTAATGAAATTTTCATATTAGTTTAAATTTTTGTTTTTAGATTTCAGATAAAATAACATATACTAAGTAATAAACTTTGTTAAAAACGAAGTTAAAAACTTTGTTTATTTTAATATATTTGTTATTTCACTTCTATAATTTAATCTATTAAATTAGATTTAGCAAAAGAGGGATTCGAACCCTCGACTTATGGGATATGATTCCACCGTTCTAGCCACTGAACTATTCTGCTAGAGTTAAAATAAACTTCGTTTATTAAAAAGTTTGAATTATAAGAATTAATTAAATTTAATATTATATCGAGGCATATTAATAAAATCTACTTTAAATAAATTGAAGTAATTTATTAATATGCCTCGATATAATAATATTGTTTTTCTTATATTATAAATAAATTATAATAAATTAAATTTATTTTATATTTGAAAAACAAAAAAATTATTAAAATACGAAAAGAATTAAGAATGCCATCATTAAAGCGAATAATGCAATCGCTTCAGTTAATGCGAATCCTAAAATAGCGTAACCAAATAATTGTTTAGTTAAGCTTGGGTTACGAGCTACAGAATTGATTAATGAACCAAAAACTATACCAATACCAGCTCCAGCACCTGCTAATGCAATTGTTGCACAACCAGCACCTATTAATTTTGCTCCGTCTAACATATAATATTGTGTTTATTGCTTATATTTATTGTAGCTTAAAAAATAAATTATTATTTATTCTTTATGAGAATTTCTTAAATATTATATGTAATAATAAATAAAAATCCAAAAAATTATTCTTTTATTAGTAAAATATCATAAATTATGCTAATAATTTGATTGATTTATTCAAGAATATTATTTATGTTGTGTTTAACATAATCATAATTTAGTTATGGAAATATGTTAAACACATCCAAATAATAACCTTTATATTTAACAAAGGATATTTATATTCTTATTCAAAGGATATTAAAATATACTTTGTTTATATTTATAAAACGAAGTATATTAAAATAACCTTTGTATTATACAAAGTATATTAAAATAACCATTGTTTTTAACAAAGTATATTAAAATAACCTTTGTATTTAACTGATGATTTATAAGAATTTATGCTAACCAATCAAAACATAATAAAATTCCAGCAACATAAATTACCCAAGCTAGAGATAAAGGTAATAATACTTTCCAACCTAAACGCATTAATTGATCATAACGATATCTAGGGAACGCAGCACGTACCCATATAAAAGCGAATAAGAAGAATACTACTTTTAAGCTAAACCAGAAAACACCAGGAATCCAATAAAATATTGCAAAATCAAAAGGTGGTAACCAACCTCCTAAGAAGAAAATACAACATAAACTACTCATAACAATCATATTAGCATATTCACCTAAAAAGAATAGAGCAAATCCCATTGAAGAATATTCAACGTTATAACCTGCTACTAATTCAGCTTCAGCTTCCGGTAAATCGAAAGGTGCTCTGTTTGTTTCAGCTAAACATGAAATAAAAAACATAATTAATAGTGGGAATAATGGTATACAATACCAAATCTGTGTTTGAGCAATTACAATTTCTGTTAGATTTAAAGATCCAGCACAAATACATACAGTAATTAATATTAATCCAATAGAAACTTCATATGATACCATTTGAGCAGCAGATCTACAACTTCCTAAAAAGGCATATTTAGAGTTACTAGACCATCCAGCAGTTATAACACCATAGATACCTAATGAAGAAATAGCAAATACATAAAGTAAACCTGCATGTATATCAGCTATTACTAAGCCTTCTCCAAATGGTATAGAAGCCCATGCTACTTGACTTAATAAGAATGTTAATACAGGTGCGAAAAGAAAAATAACTAAATTAGCACTACTAGGTAATACAGGTTCTTTTACGATTAATTTTAACCCATCAGCAATAGGTTGAAATATACCATAAATACCTACTACATTAGGTCCTTTTCGACGTTGCATTGAAGCTAATACTTTTCTTTCTGCTAATACTAAAAAAGCAACACTTAATATTAATGGTACAGTTAAGGCTAGAATTTTCAATACTATACTAGATATTAAAATATTCATAATTTTTCTATTTTATTAAAAAGATTTATTAGTTTTTAAATACAAATAATAATATTATGTATTTTACTAAATTTTGTTTAGTATTTTAAGTTTATATATATATAATCAAACTAAACTTACTTGTTATATAGTAAATTTCTATATAACTTACGTTAATTACAATAAACATTGTTAAAAACGAATGTTTTTAACGTAATTTATTACAACTAATATTAATTTTATTTTATAGAAATATCTTCTAATTGACATTATCAAGATATTTCTATAAAATAAAAACTTCTATTCTAGTAAATAAATAAATTAAATATTATTTTTAAATTATAAATTTATTTATACTAACTATTTATCGTGCTAAAATGAATCTATCAGTAAATCCATCAAAGAATGTTTTTAAAGTACCTAATAATTCATCAGATAAAGCTTTTTTGTCTTTGATAGTACTTAAGATAGCAGGATCAATTTCTTTTAATAAAGTTTGTTCATATTTTTCAATATCAGAGATATTTAATTTATCTAAGTATCCTTTAGTTGCAGCATATAAAACAATAACTTGTTTTTCAATAGGCATTGGTGAGAATTGTCCTTGTTTTAAGATTTCAGTTAATCTCGCTCCACGATTTAATAAATATTGAGTAGAAGCATCTAAGTCACTACCAAATTGTGCGAAAGCAGCAACTTCACGGTATTGAGCAAGTTCTAATTTCATAGTACCAGCAACTTGTTTCATTGCTTTAACTTGAGCAGCAGAACCTACACGACTAACAGATAAACCTACATTAATAGCAGGACGTATACCTTTATAGAATAATTCAGTTTCTAAGAAAATTTGTCCATCAGTAATAGAAATTACGTTAGTTGGGATATAAGCAGATACATCTCCAGCTTGTGTTTCAATAACAGGAAGTGCAGTTAATGAACCTCCACCTACAGCACTTGACATTTTAGCTGCTCTTTCAAGTAATCTTGAATGTAAGTAGAATACATCTCCAGGGAATGCTTCACGACCAGGAGGTCTACGTAATAATAAAGACATTTGACGGTAAGCTACAGATTGTTTACTTAAATCATCATAAATGATTAATGCGTGCATTCCATTATCACGGAAGTATTCACCCATTGCACATCCAGAATATGGTGCTAAGTATTGTAATGGTGCAGGGTCAGATGCAGTAGCAGCAACTATTACAGTGTAATCTAATGCTCCAGCGTCTTCTAAAGTTTTTACGATTTGTGCAACTGTTGATCTTTTTTGACCAATTGCTACATAAACACAATATAATTTAGCTGATTCATCTTTAGATACATTTACGAATTTTTGATTAATAATAGCATCTAATGCAATAGCTGTTTTACCTGTTTGACGGTCACCAATAATTAATTCACGTTGACCACGACCAATTGGTACAAGACTATCAACTGCTTTTAAACCTGTTTGCATAGGTTGGTTTACTGATTCACGAACAATAATACCAGGAGCTTTTAATTCTGCACGTACACGTGTTACGTCTTTTAATGGACCTTTTCCATCAATAGGATTACCTAAACCATCTAATACACGACCTAATACACCTTTACCTGATGGTACGTCTACAATTGTACCTGTACGTTTTACTAAGTCTCCTTCGCTGATACTACTATCGCTACCGAATAATACAACACCTACGTTATCATTTTCTAAGTTTAAAGCCATTCCTTTAACACCACTAGCAAATTCTACCATTTCACCTGCTTGGATTTTTTTTAAACCATATATACGAGCAATACCATCACCTACTGATAATACGCGACCAACCTCATCCACATTAATTTTAGAATATGTATTTGATATTTTTTGTTCTAATAATATTGATATTTCACTTAAAGATAATGCCATAAATTTGAAGATTTTATGTACTCTATTTTATACATAATTATTAATTATGTATTTTCGTTTTATTTTTATAACAAAAACAATCAGTATATATTTTGTAATATTTTATGCTTAAATAAATAATAATCCAAAAATATAGAATATACAAATATAAACTTTTTTATGGTTTATAAAAATATAAGAATTGATCATTTTTATACATAATCTGCTTTAATAAGATATGCTATTTTATAAAATAAATTTAATTTTTTTAACAAATAAACTATGTTAAAAACTTTATTTTACATTATTTTATAATGTTTAGCAAGAGCTTTTTCAAATCAAATTATGCTAATTTTTAAATAAATAACGATATAAGAATCAGGAGAAAAGGGACTCGAACCCTTAACCTTTGGTTTTGGAGACCATTATTCTACCATTGCAACTATTCTCCTTTTTTATGTAATTTATAATGCCTTTATCTTTAATAAAGTAATTTATGCCTTTATTATTAATAAAGTAATTTATGCCTTTATCTTTAATAAAGTAATTTATAATGCCTTTTTTTTTGAAGAAAAGATATATAATTATAAAGTTAGCCAACTATCGGACTCGAACCGATAACCTTCGGTTTACAAAACCGATACTCTACCAATTGAGTTAAGTAGGCAAAAATTTATTAAATAATAAACTTTGTTAAAAACAAAAAAAAAACGCAGTTTATTTTAATCAACTTTGTTTATTTTACATTTGGTTTATAAAATAATATATATATCGATTTTCTATCGTATTTTGCAATTTAACGCAATATTTTCAATGAGATACATATTTTATAAGGAAACACCCTAAAATGCTTACCAGTTCAAAAAACAAGCATAAAATAAGGTAATAAACGAAGTTTATTTTACTTTTAAAGATTGATCTTTGATAATAAACGTAATTTATTATAAACGTGCTTGGAAAGGATCGAACTCTCAACCTTCAAATCCGTAGTTTGACGCTCTATCCAATTGAGCTACAAGCACTATAATTATATATAATAATAAATAAGATAATGAATAATGTTATCTATATTAAACTATTATATTATATAAACATGTTTGTATAATAGTTTACAAACATGTTTATAAAAAAAAATAAGTTATTTAATAAAATTTAATTTATTTAACCTTTCATTAAATTGATAAATTCTACTGCGATAGTTCCACGAATACGATAATACACTACAAGTAATGCTAATCCTATTGCAGATTCTGCGGCTGCTACTGTTAATATTAATAAAGCGAACAATTGTCCTATACAATCATCAATGTATACAGAAAATAATAAAAAATTTAAATTAACTGCTAATAACATTAATTCGATTGACATTAACATTACAATAATATTTTTTCTATTTAAAAAAATACCCCAAATACCTAGTAAAAATAATATCATGGAAACAGTAAGATATTTTGATAAGTCCATAGTATCTATTTGTGTGTTTTTATATTTTTAAGAGTTTTAAATAAAAAAAATTTAAATAAAACTGAAATAAGCTAAAGCTTTATAAACTTTGTTAAAAAGCAAGGTTATTATGATTTATTATCATAAATAATTTTATTGCCTTTGTTAAAAACAAAGGTTATTTTAATCAATTCTAATTGATAATACTAGCGAATAGCTAAAGCTTTTTATTATTAAAAATAACATTATTGACTAATGTTTAAATATACTAATTGAAATTATAAATTTATATTTATATAATTTTATTTCAATCTATATATTATGCGACTTTTCTAATAGTTTTAGCAAAATCTCTTGTGTTTTGTAAAAATACTTGTTGTCTTTTAATACGAATACCTTTTTGCATAGTTAATACAATAGCACCAATCATTGCTACTAATAATATAAGACTAGCTACAAGAAAAAAGTAAAAGTAATATGTATATAATAAACTTCCTAAAGCATCTATTGTATGAGATGTTGATAAATACATACGCCAATCTATAAAAGATAATTGGTTATAATTAGCTAATAATGCTGTATTTTCTATATCATAAGATAATAATGGAATACAATCATTATCAATAAGTATACAAATTTCAAATAAAAATAGTACACCTAATACACCACCAACTGGAAGATAACGTAATCTTTTTTCACTAATTTCAGTAATTCTTATATTTAGCATCATAACTACAAATAAGAATAATACTGCTATAGCTCCTACATATACAACTAAAAATATCAATGCAAAAAAATCTAATCCTAATAATACTAATAAGCCCGCAGCATTAAAAAATACTAAAACTAAAAAAAGTACAGAATGTACTGGATTTCGTGCTTGAATTACTAGTGAGCCTGATATTAATGTTAAGCTGGAAAATATATAAAATAAAAAATCCATAGATTTATTTTTTTACTTTTTTTATTCTTTTTTGTTTTGAATAAAACAAATTTATTTCTATTATCTCAAAAATAGAATTTTTATAAGCTTTTTTTTATAGTTTAATCAATTATATTTTATATCTATAAAAAAGTAGATTACTGAGTCTATATGTTCGACAATAATTAAATGTGAATCAATAACATAATATATCTCTTTAAATTTACTTTCAGATAATATGATAAATAATCTATTATGTTACTTTTTCATTCTTTTTCTTTTATTTTTTTATTTATACAATATAAAATTAACGTAATTTATTGGTTAATTCTTAAAATTAACGTAATTTATTTGTTAATGAGCATTTATAATTAACAAAGTTTCTTCAAATTCACTTTTTTTCTTTTATTGAGAATAAACAACCAATCCATAGAGATAATTCAAAAAATAATACAGTTACTAGAAAACATAGAAATTGACTCGTTATATCAGGTGGAGATATTGCTGCTGAAAAACAAATAATACAAAAAAAAAAGGTTTTCTATATCTACAAATACTGAAACAATTACAATAATTAAAATAAAATAATAATATAAAAATTAATGGTATTTGAAATATTATACATAGTAATATATATATACGAATACTTGATACTACTGTAGATTCTATTCGTGGAGACATTTCTATTATTTTTAAAGGTTTATGTATTTCATTCATTTGATTATATGTAGTTGAACTAGTATCTACATATATTTGAAAACTTGAAAATAATTCACATATTTTTGGAAATATACCAAAATAAATTATATATGTTTCTATACTTAATATCATTAATAATAATACTATAAAAAATGTTATTTTTTTTCTTTCAAAATAATAACGACTTGGTATGATAAAACTCCAATATTGATAAATATATGTAAATATACAAATACCTAAAGATACATAAATACATAATTTAAATGTAGTCGATAATGCTTCTGATATATCAGTTGATTGCAATGTTTGGTGTAATTGTAAAAATGGGCGAGATAATAAATACATCAATTCTAATTGATAATAATAGCATGTTATCAATGCAGTGAATAATGAATACATTATATAAAATATTCTATAACGTAGTTCTTCATAATGATATGACATTTTAGACATTAAAGCAGTTTCATTAAGTTTTAGAAGTGTTGACATAATAAACTTTATTTTAAGATGTTTTAATAACAACGGTATAATAGAATTATAAAATAATGTTACTAGAAACTTTGTGTTTATTTTAATTTATAGTATAATAAAGCAATTTATAATACTTTTATATTTAATAAAGTAATTTAGAATACCGTTATTTATATCTTAGTTTCTATAAAACGGGCATAAAAACATTAATATGCTATATTCTATCATAGAAAGATTAATATGCCTAGATTTACAAATAAACGTATATATTTGGCTTTTTTAGTATACTATAAATTAGAAGCTAATAAATTTTAATAAACTATATTTTAAAATGTTTTCAGAGTTTAGAAATTAAAATAATTACAAATAATATTTAATTAATGTCTATTATATAGGAAGGAATTAAATTCAATTTTAGTGATTTAATAATATTATAACATTTAACATTATTTATACATTAGTTATGCGTTAGTTATATTATATATATTATTTATACAGTAGTAATTATTCATTAATATATATATTAGTTATATATTATTTATATATTAGTTATTCATTAATTATTCATTAATTATTCATTAATTGATATATTATATATATATTATTTATATAGCAGTTATATAGTAGTTATTAGTTAGTTCTTAATATATAGTTATCAATTTGTTATTAATTTGTTATTAATTTGTTATATAGTATATATATACTAGTTATATTAGTTTTATATATTATATATATTAGTTATATATAGTTAGATATTAGTTTGATATATATATCATTCTCTATAAACTCTGTTTATTAAAACTAAATTTCCAATTTAAAATAACTTTAATATTTTATATTTATAACTTCTTATATTTATAACTTCTTATAATTTCACCCAAACCGAAACTAATTAACTTTATATTTATAACTTCTTATAATTTCACCCAAACCGGAACTAATTCACCCTTATATTTATAACTTATCCTAAAAGATCGACATCGATTAAACGGAAATTAAAATAAAAATTACAATTTAATTATTATAGTTATAAAACCAAAATTTATAATTTCATTTCTTTCAAAAGTGCTGTCGATCATATAGACATAAAAATTATTAATATTTAATAACTATTAATTTATAGTTTATGAAGATTTTGGGGTGTAGCCAAGTGGTAAGGCATTGGAATTTGGATCCGACATGCAAAGGTTCGAATCCTTTCACCCCAGAAAAAAGAAAAAGTTTTATATAAGTAAAAATTCATTAAATTATATTTAACTTTTTAAATAGAAACCAAAGACAAAAATGTACGAATTTTTAGGAATACTTATTTATTTTTTTATTGCACTAGCATTATCATTATTATTACTAGGCTTACCTTTTTTAGTATCTACAAGAAAAGCAGATCCTGAGAAAATCTCAGCATACGAATGTGGTTTTGACCCTTTTGATGATGCTCGAGGTAGATTTGATATTCAATTTTATCTGGTAGCAATCCTATTTATTATTTTTGATCTTGAAGTAGCATTTTTATTTCCTTGGGCGCTAACGTTAAATAAAATAGGCTATTTTGGCTTTTGGTCTATGATGCTCTTTTTATTTATCTTAACAGTAGGTTTTATTTATGAGTGGCGTAAAGGAGCTCTTGATTGGAGTTAAAATAAACTATATACGTTAATTAATAAATACATTAACAAATATATATGTTAATTAATAAATATATATATGTTAATTAAACATAATTATACATAATTATCTTTTTAAATTCTTAATTTTATTATTATGCTTTTTAAAGATATTTATACAATGAAATAGTTCTAATATAATTTAAAATAATTTTATTTAATTATTATATTTTTCTAAATTATTTGTATATTCAATAAAATAACACATATGATTTCTACACCTTTAGAACAATTTACAATATCTAGTATAATACCATTACATATTGGTAATTATTACTTTTCATTTACAAATTCATCTTTATATATATTCCTAGCTATAGGTACAGCAGGTTTATTATTTCATTTTGTAACTCAAAATGGAGGATTTTTAGTACCAAGTCGCTGGCAATCTTTAGTAGAAATGATTTATGAATTTGTTAGAAGTTTAATACAAGAACAAATCGGTGCAAAAGGAAGAAAATACTTTCCATTAGTATTTACTTTATTTGTATTTTTATTATTTACAAATTTAATAGGTATGATTCCTTATAGTTTTACAGCTACATCTCATTTAGCAGTAACTTTTGGATTATCACTTTCTTTATTTATCGCAATAACTATTATAGGTTTTCAAGTTCACGGATTACACTTTTTTAGTTTTCTTTTACCAAAAGGTGCACCTTTAATTTTAGCTCCATTATTAGTAGTTTTAGAATTAGTATCTTATAGTTTCAGAGCTATTAGTTTAGGTGTTCGTCTTTTCGCTAATATGATGGCAGGACATACTTTAGTAAAAATTTTAAGTGGATTTGCTTGGACTATGCTTTCAGTAGGTGGTATATTATCAGTTGCTTCTATATTACCTTTTGCTGTAGTTTTTGCACTTATAGGACTTGAAATTGGTGTTGCTTGTTTACAAGCATACGTATTTACTATTCTTGTTTGTATTTACTTAAATGATGCTATTAATTTACATTAATAAATAATCAAGTTTATTTTTTTATTAAAATGAACGCAATTTACTTTAAACTTTTGTTTATTAAATATTCTAAATAAAATAATAAACAAAAGTTTAAATATTTTCTTCAATAGCTCAGGGGCAGAGCAGATGGCTGTTAACCATCGGGTCGTTGGTTCAAATCCAACTTGGGGAGACTTTAATAAATTTTATTGATTTCTAATATAATTATAAATAATTTTATTGATTTATTATAGTTATAATAAATAATTTTATTCAGAATAAATTAGAGCTTATAGTTCAATTGGCAGAACACGTTGCTCATAACAACGCAGTTGTAGGTTCGAGTCCTACTTGGCTCAAAACTTTTGTTTATTAAATATTCTAAAATGATTTTAGATAACATTTATGATAATAAATCATAATAACTTTTGTATTTAACAAAGGATATTTATATTCTTATTCAAAGGATATTAAAATGTTATCAATTCTTTATTATTTGATTTCAAAAAGTGGTTACTTTTAAAAATTTATTTCAATATTATATAAAAAATAAAAAACTTTCATGAAAAGATTATCAATTATAAAACAACCAATATTATCAATATTAAATGATCATATTGTAGATTATCCATCTCCAAGTAATATTAATTATTTCTGGAGTTTAGGTAGTATTGCAGGAATTTGTTTAGTAGTTCAAATAGCTACTGGTATTTTCTTAGCTATGCACTATACACCACATATTGATCTAGCTTTTATGAGCGTAGAACATATTATGAGAGATGTTGAGGGAGGTTGGTTACTTAGATATATGCATGCAAATGGAGCAAGTATGTTCTTTATTGTAGTATATATTCATATGTTCCGTGGTTTATACTATGGAAGCTATACAAGTCCTCGTGAATTATTATGGATTGTAGGTGTTGCTATTTTATTATTAATGATTATTACTGCATTTATTGGTTACGTATTACCTTGGGGTCAAATGAGCTTTTGGGGTGCTACTGTAATTACAAGCTTAGCAAGTGCTATTCCAGTTGTTGGTAATAGTATAGTAACTTGGCTTTGGGGAGGATTCTCTGTAGATAATGCAACATTAAATAGATTCTTTAGTTTACATTATTTATTACCTTTTGTTCTTGTAGGATTATCTGTTGTGCATCTTGCTGCTTTACACCAATATGGATCTAATAATCCTTTAGGTACTAGCTCTGCTGTAGATAAACTTGCACTATATCCATATTTTTATGTGAAAGACTTAGTTGGTTGGGTAGGTTTTGCTATATTTTTTTCTGTGTTTGTTTATTTCTTCCCTAATTTATTAGGACATCCAGATAATTATATTCCTGCTAATCCAATGTCTACACCTGCTCATATCGTACCTGAATGGTATTTCTTATGGGTATATGCTATTCTTCGAAGCATTCCAAATAAATTAGCTGGTGTTGGAGCCATTGCTTTAGTATTTATTTCTTTATTTTCTTTACCTTTCTTAAATACGTCACCTATACGTAGTAACAATTTCAAACCTATACATAGAAAATTCTTCTGGCTTATTTTAGCTGATTGTTTCTTATTAAGTTGGATAGGACAACAACCTGTTGAAGATCCTTATATTATAATTGGACAACTTGCTTCAGTATTTTTCTTCTTTTACTTTTTAGTAGTTGTTCCATTAACAGGGAAACTTGAACATTATTTAATTAAATATAAATCTTAATCAAGTTTTCAAATAATAAACTTCGCTTATTTTATGCGGTAAATTTATATAAAATATATTTATAAATACTAGTTTATTATATTATAAATAAGCGTAATTGATTAGTTAAAATAAACGAAGTTTATTGTATAATATGAGAAATTTTATATACATTTAATAAACTTCTTTTTTTTCGTAGAATAAATTGAAATTATTTTACAATTAAAAGAAGTTTATTAATTAGTTTCAGTGATAGTTTAAATTTAATTCAATAATTTCAATTATTTATGGGGACGTAGCTCAGTTGGTTAGAGTATTGGCTTGTCACGCCAAGGGTCACGGGTTCGAGCCCCGTCGTTCTCGAGTATATATTTTAATAGAATTATATAATAAGTTTAGTTTATACATAGTATATTGATTATATACATAATTATTTTATGTTTGGGTAGCTCAGGGGTAGAGCGGAGGATTGAAAATCCTTGTGTCGGTGGTTCAAATCCACCTCTAGACAAATTATACAAATTAATTCTAAAAAATAGAATTATATTTAAATTGGTAGTAAAACAAAATTTAGTTAGATATTATGCTATTTATTAATTTATATTAATAAATAATTGGATAAGTGACTGAGCGGTTTAAAGTACCGGTCTTGAAAACCGGCGTATCTGTAAGGGTACCGGGGGTTCGAATCCTCCCTTATCCGTAATATTTGTATTTTTTAATTCTTTTTTATTATATATTTAGGATAATTTTAACTCAATATTATATATTTAGGGTAATTTTAACTCAATATTATATATTTAGGGTAATTTTAACTCAATATTATATATTTAGGGTAATTTTAACTCAATATTATATATTTAGGGTAATTAGCTCAATTGGTAGAGCGCCTCGCTTACAACGAGATGGTTAATGGTTCGAGTCCGTTATTACCCAATAATTTATTTGAATCCTTATATATTCATTTATTGAGTTAAGCGGGCGTGGTGAAATTGGTATACACACCAGGTTTAGGTTCTGGAGATTAAGAGTCTTTGCGGGTTCAAGTCCTGCCGCCCGTATTCAATTATAGAATTAGAGTAAACGATAATAATCTTCGTTTATTTTAGTTTATTTTAGGGAAGAATGGCTGAGTGGCTTAAGGCACTGGTTTGCTAAATCAGCGTATACTTTTCTGTATACCATGGGTTCAAATCCCATTTCTTCCGTATAAGTAATGAAATATTTACCATTTCTTCCGTTTAAGTAACGTAGAAGTAATGAAATATATACCATTTGTTACGTATAAGTAATGTAATATATACCATTTGTTACGTAGAAGTAATTGAATATAATTTAAATATTATTTTAGTATATATCAGGGGATGTAGTTCAGTTGGTAGAACGCATGCTTTGCACGCATGAGGTCATCGGTTCGATCCCGTTCGTCTCCAAATATTATGTTATAATAAGCTTTGTTCTTATTATTTGATACATTAATAAATTCTTCATATATTAAATATATAATAAGCTTTGTTAAAAACGAAGTTAAAAACTTTGTTTATTTTATGAAGTAAATTTCTAATTTGAAAAATATAATATCTATAATTAATTTTTAGAATAAACTTTGTCAAAAACGAAGGTAATATAATTTATTGTCATAAATAATTTTATTGCTTTGTTAAGAACAATGGTTATTTAACAATTATTAAATACTAGAGAAAAGAAATTTTGTTTTTTATAAACTTTGTTTCTAATTATAAATAATATTTATAATAAATCTCTTTCTAAATTTCTAAATTTATATGAATAACAATTTTGAAAAATCTATACTATTAATGGTACCTCAGTGGATTCAATATCATGTATCTCATAGAAATGAAACAACTTTTTATGTATACCCTGAATATCTAAAACCTTTTCTTTATTTTTTACGCGATCATATGTCGACTCAATATAAAGTATGTATAGATATTACTGCAGCTGATTATCCATCTCGAGCATCTCGTTTTGAGTGTGTATATAACTTATTAAGTGTAGAATATAATAGTAGAATACGCATTAAAACTTGCGTTGATGAAATTACGACTTTAGAGTCAGTTACCCCAGTTTATTCAAGTGCAGCTTGGTGGGAGCGTGAAGTTTGGGATATGTTTGGTGTGTTTTTTCACAACCATCCTGACTTACGTCGTATATTAACTGATTATGGATTTCAAGGACATCCTCTTCGTAAAGATTTCCCTTTAAGTGGTTATGTAGAAGTTCGTTATGATGATTCAGAAAAACGTGTATGTATTGAATCTGTAGAATATAGTCAAGAATTTAGATATTTCGACTTTGAAAGCCCTTGGGAACAAGTTGATAAAAATTCTTTACTTAAATAACATAATAAACTTCTAACATTGTTTATTATAATGAAAGAATTAACCAATTTATATTTGAATTGAGCGTAGTTTTGTTATTATACAAATTAATCTAATTTTTTAATTAATTGTTAAGTTAATTAAATTGCGTTCAATTCAATTTGTTATTACCAAATTAATATGATAATTCAATTTGTTATTACCAAATTAATATGATAATTCAATTTGTTATTACCAAATTAATATGATAATTCAATTTGTTATTATACAAATTAATGTAATCATTCAAAGAGTAATTTTTAGAATAAACTTTGTTAAAAACGAAGCTTATTTTACGATTATTTGATAATAATGAAACTTTATATATTTGTTTTATATATAAAATGAAATTTAATAACTATGGCAATCTATAAAACAAAAAATACATTAAAAAAAATGAATTTAGACTATTCTTTTAGAACTAATTCAACATTAGTTTCTAATTCAGAAATGTTTTCTCTTTTATATGCTGATACAACATTACAGAAATATTATAAAAATATTGTATGTCAAGATTTATGTCTGAAACAAGATTATAAAAATATAATGGAATGTGTATCTTTAAATAAAATTGTATGTAATACTAGTTCAAAACATTATGCAGGTGAAAAAGAATCAATATTACCTGCATTTACTGCTCTTGAAATGATTACAGGACAAAAACCAAAGTATACTTGCGCTAAAAAATCAATATCTACTTTTAAACTGAGACAAAATCAAATATTAGGTTGTAAAAATAGTTTAAGAGGTAATACAATGTATAGATTTTTAGAAAAATATATATCTATTGTTTCTACGCGTATAAAAGATTGGAGTGAAAATTATTCTAGTTCAAATAAATCAAATTCATTAACTACAGCATATAATAAAGATTATGTTGTATTAAATTCTAATTTATTTCCTGAATTACAACAACATGATGAATTATTTCAAAATGTTACTGGAATTGAAATATCATTTTCTACATTATCTAATAATGTAAAAACTTCAACTAAAACTTCACGTTATAAAAAAGATGGTATACTTTTATATAGCGCTTTTCAAATGCCTAAATAAACGAATAAATATATAAGAAAACTATGAAAACTTTATCTATTTTAGACACTATAATAAAAATACCTGAAAAAATAGAAATTCACCCTACTACAACAGAATATATTTACACAATCACAGGCCCTTTAGGCTCTTCATCAATAAATTTAAAAAAATTGGATAAAAATGGTATTGCTTGTATTAATTTTGATATTCAAAATAAACAAGTATTAATACGTTCATTATATCCTAAATATAATGGTTTATATAAAAAACTAATAGAAAACAAATTCCTTGGTGTTTCTAGAGGCTTTTGTGTATATCTTGAAATTGTTGGAGTTGGTTATCGTGCTGCTTTACTTTCTTCTTCTCTACAAAATAGTACTAAAGATACAAATGATACAATAGTTTTAAAATTAGGACATAGTCATGATATTCATTATAAAGTTCCTAATGGAGTACGTGTATTTTTACAAAGTCCTTCTGAAATTTGTATATTTGGTGTAGATTTAAATCAAGTAACTCAAGTAGCTCATTCTATACGTAACACTAGACCACCTAGCGTATATAAAGGTAAAGGTATTCGCTATACTAATGAAAAAATAGTGACAAAAACAGGAAAACGTAAATAAACTTTATTGGTTTAGAATATAATTCTAAATAATTTTATTCTGAATATAAAGTTTATTTATTTATTCTTATTTCTATAATATAAATTACTATATTATATAATTCATTAAACGTTAATAGAAATTTATTTATTAACAACTTACATAAATTTAATTTATGTTAAATAACTCAAAATTATTATGGTATATATACAAAATACACACTTAAATGATAAAAAACAAATTTATCAAGCATGTGCACAAATTTACGGCTTAGGACATCACCATTGCTTACAAATTTGTGATGTATTAGGTGTTAGCCCAGAAACTCGATTAGGTATGTTATCTACAGGCCAACATACTTTACTTGCACAAATTATAACTCAAAATTATGATACAGGTAGTGATGTTAGACGTTTTACAAGACAAAATATACAACGCTTAGTAAATATACATAGTTATAGAGGGTATAGACATATTCAAGGCTTACCTGTACGAGGACAAAGGTCACATGGTAATGCGCGTACCGTACGAAAATTAAAAAATGTTATCAAAATTTAAAATTTTAATAGAGCTATAATTTTTTATTATAATCATTAAATTTTGATAAGATAAATAAAATATATTCTTTATGCTTGTAAAAAAATCTCAAATTTCTAGAAAATTTATTGAAAAAAAAAGTGGAATTGTACATATACAAAGTACAACAAATAACACTTTAATAACTCTTACTGATTTAGAAGGTAATACACAATTTTTTGTATCTGCAGGTACTTTAGGTTTTAAAAATTCACGAAAATCTACAGTTTACGCTTCAGGAGCTGCAGCAGAAGCTTTAGCTAGTAAAGCATTTAACGAAGGCTATCGTACAATTATTGTAAAAATTAAAGGCTTAGGTTATGGAAAAAAAAGTGCAATTCGCGGGCTTCAGAAATCAAATTTAGTTATAAAACAGATTCAAGAAGTTACACCTATCGCTCATAATGGTTGCCGTCCTCCAAAAAAACGTCGCGTTTAATTAATTAAAATATACTTTCTTAAAAACAAAAGTAAATATATATAAATTATTCATATCAATTATATATATATATATATATATATAGTATTTTAATAGACGTTTTTTTGGTTTTAGGGCAAATAGCTCAGCTGGTTAGAGTACACGTCTGATAAACGTGAGGTCAGGGGTTCAAGTCCCTTTTTGCCCATTTATAAAATAAAATAAATGTAAATTTTTACATTGTAAAATAAATATAGTTTATTAAAATTTATTAGCTTCTAATTTCTAGTATAATAAAAAAGCCAAATATATACGTTTATTTGTAAATCTAGGCATATTAATCTTTCTATGATAAAATATAGCATATTAATGTTTTTATGCCCGTTTTATGGAAACTAAGGCATAAATAACGGTATTATAAATACCATTATTATACTATAAATTACAATAAGCATAAAGTTTCTGATAACTGAATATAATTGTTTCTAATTATATTATAAATCAATAAAAAAGGAAGGGCGAGTGGCTGAGTGGTTAAAAGCGGCAGATTGTAAATCTGTTGAAGTAGTTTCTACGTAGGTTCGAATCCTGCCTCTCCCACACTAATATGAATGAAATGATAAATTTAGTTATTATAACTATAATAACTGAAATGATAAATTGCAATAAAAAGAATTTATTCTATTATGTAAATATCATTTGAAAAGTATATTTAAAATATAAATATATTATTTCAATTAGTAGAACATTATTTTATAATGTTTAACAAAGCTTCTAAGAAAAAAATAAATTTATTTTATATTTTATCTTTTTAAGCAGTTAATAAAAAAATTTTATATATCTATGCCACAATTAGATCTAGTTTCGTTTTTGTCACAATATTTTTGGTTATTAGTAGCCTTTATAGGGTTATATATATATTTATATAAAAACTTCCTTCCAAAAATGTATCGTATATATAGTGTTCGTGAAAGATTAAGCCATAAATCACACGACTCTAAATCAAGTTTTCAACCATTATATACACAAGCATCTAAAAAAAAAAATAATTTATTTGCTGATGTTATGGGTTATGTACAACAAACAATACAAACAGCTGAAGTAGATGTACAAAGTTGGAAAAGTACTCATTCAAAACAGTTACTTGAAAATTCTCTTTCAAAATTTACAAATACTTTTAAAAAAGCTGTTACATTACAATCTTTATCACAATTTCTTGTATTAAAATATGCAGCTCCTTTAACTCTTTCTCCAGCATTTTCAAGTGGAGTACTTCCTAAAGCAGAAGTAGCTAAGAAAGTATTAAAAGCTACAAATTTACAAAAATTAGGTGGAAAGAAAAAAATAAAATCAACTTTACTGAAATCTTCTAATGTTTATATACCTTTTGCGGGATTACAAAGTTTAGCTACTGATATTTTAAATGCAAAAGCTACACGTACTATTGTTACAAGTCAAGTAAAAGCTATAGAAGTGGATGAAAAATTATCTTCACAACCAAAAAGTAAAGGTACAGCTAAAGTAAAAACTAAAAAAAAAAAAGCATAATTAATAATTAAAATCTTTAATAAATTATTATTTAATACTTTATAAATATATATATATGAAACCATTATTTCAACCATACATACTATTATATATTGTTTTAGCATTTTGCGTAGCAAGTTCTAAACATATATTAATTTATAATGAAGAAACTTTAGTATTGATTTGTTTTTTTGGTTTTATCTTTGCAATTAAACATTCTTTTGGAAATACAATAACTGAGTCTATTCAAGAAAGAGGTGATACTATTCATGATGAATTAAAACAATCTTACGTAACACAAATTAGTCAAGATTTAGCTATTCGTGAGCAATATCAACAAATTATCCCAGTTTCTCATGTTTTAGATGTATTATCAACGAGTTTAATTGAGCAAAGTAAAGCTACTCAAAAAGGAGCACAATCTAGTTTAAAACAACAAATAGATTTCCAAATATATAAAATGTATACACATTTATATAAATTACAGCAATCGTTTCCTCAAAAACTACAAAAAAAAATACATGACAATGTGTTACTTAATATACAACAAAGTTTAGCATTAAGTCAAAAACCTATCAATTCTATTAAAAATGCTAAAAAGAAATTAAAAGCAAAAAATTTTGCATAATTTTAAAATTAATTAAAATTTAGCACATTCTTTTAGATAGGATTTATAATTAAATAAACTATATTATATTAATAAAATTAATATATTAGTATAATATAGTTTATTTAACAATGATTAAAGAATATAATAAATCAATAAAATTATTTATAATTCTATTATATTTAGCTTTATTTATTTAAAGAAGCATAATTAAATTCATTTAGTTGGATTTCTTTTATTGCTGAACAAAATTTTTTTATTAATTAAAAAAATAGAAAAAATACTTATTTATGAAATTTTTATTATTTGCATATGCATTGATACCATTTGTTTCATTTTCGGATGCACCGGAAGCATGGCAAATTGGTTTTCAAGACCCAGCAACTCCTATTATGCAAGGTCTAATTGATTTACATCATGATATACAATTTTTTTTAATTGCTGTATTAGTATTTGTTGTATGGATGGTTAGTAGAGCGTTATATTTATTTCACTATACACGTAATCCTCTTCCAGAAAAAATAATTCATGGTACATTAATAGAAATTGTATGGACAATAACACCAAGTTTAATATTAATCTTTATTGCAGTACCTTCATTTGCATTATTATATAGTCTTGATGAAGTAGTAGATCCTGCAGTAACTATTAAAGCTATTGGTCACCAATGGTATTGGAGTTATGAATATTCAGATTATAGTATAGCTGATGATCAAAGTATAGCTTTTGATAGTTATATGATTCCTGATGATGATTTAGAATTAGGTCAATATAGATTACTAGAAGTAGATAATCGCGTAGTTGTTCCAGTTGATACTCATATTAGAGTTATTATTACAGCAGCAGATGTTTTACACAGTTGGGCAATCCCTTCATTAGGTGTAAAATGTGATGCAGTGCCAGGCAGATTAAACCAAATACCAATGTTCATTAAACGTGAAGGCGTATTTTATGGACAATGTAGTGAACTTTGTGGTACAAATCACGCGTTCATGCCTATAGTTGTTGAAGCTGTATCTTTAGAAAATTACATTTCTTGGGTATCTAATAAATTAGAAGAACTTTAATATATTACATATAATTTCGTTTTTACTTCGTTTTTACTTTGTTTTAACTTTGTTTTAACTTTGTTTAACAAAATTATTTGTTTCTAATATATTAAAATAAGAGTTTATTTATATAAATTATATAGAAAAAACTCTAAATAAAATCTAAAATAAGTATAATTTATTCGAATATATTGTTTTAGATGAAGCGTAATGAAGTTATTAAAATAAACTTATTATGTTAAAAAAAAATTTTTAAATTATGAGAAAACATCCTTTTCATTTAGTTGATCCAAGTCCATGGCCTTTATTAGCTAGTTTTGCAGCATTTCTTTCAACTACAGGTGGAGTAATGTATATGCACGCGTATTCAGGTGGTGGTTTATTATTAGCAATTGGTCAATTATCATTATTTTATGTTATGTATGTATGGTGGAGAGACGTTATTAGAGAAGGTACATATCAAGGACATCATACTAATCCAGTTCAAGTTGGATTACGTTATGGAATGTTATTATTTATTCTTTCTGAAATAATGTTCTTTTTTGCTTTCTTTTGGGCTTTCTTTCATTCAAGCTTAGCTCCTACTATAGAAATTGGAGCAGTTTGGCCACCTAAAGGAATCCAAGTTTTAAACCCTTGGGAAATTCCTTTTTTAAATACTATCATTCTTTTAACGTCTGGAGCTTCAGTTACTTGGGCTCACCATGCTATTTTAGCTGGAAATCGTAAACAAGGTATTATCTCTTTAGCTATTACTGTTCTTTTAGCAGTTATATTTACTGGATTCCAAGCTTTAGAGTATTTAGAAGCACCATTTACTATTTCTGATGGTATTTATGGATCTACTTTCTATTTAGCTACTGGATTCCATGGATTTCACGTTATTATTGGTACTATATTTATAGCTGTATGTTTATTCCGTTTAGTTTTACATCATTTCTCAAAATCTCATCATTTAGGATTTGAAGCTGCTGCTTGGTATTGGCATATGGTTGACGTTGTATGGTTATTTTTATTTGTATGTATTTATTACTGGGGAGGTGCCTAAGAATATCTTCTTTAATAATAAATTTAAACTTATTTATTAAATAATCTACAATTTATTATAATGAAACATAAATATAAGAAACTTCGTTTTTAATAAAGGATATTTATATTCTTATTCAAAGGATATTATATTCTTATTCAAAGGATATTATATTCTTATTCAAAGGATATTATATTTATGTTTCATTACTAAAACGAATAAAATTTATTAAAATAAACATAAATTAAATTATTTATGTTCAAATTTTATTAAAAACTCACAAAACTAAAATATATTTATTATGGCTCTTGAAAAAATAATAACAGCTCCTAAATATAAAAATTTTACTATTAATTTTGGACCTCAACACCCAGCTGCTCATGGCGTTTTACGATTAGTATTAGAAATGAATGGTGAAGTGGTACAACGTTCTGATCCACATATTGGATTATTACATAGAGGTACTGAAAAATTAATAGAATATAAAAATTATTTACAAGCATTACCATATTTTGATCGTTTAGATTATGTATCTATGATGTGTCAAGAACATGCATATTCATTAGCAGTAGAAAAACTTTTAAATATTTCAAAAGATATACCTTTACGCGCTCAATATATAAGAGTTTTATTTAGCGAGATTACACGTATATTAAATCATTTATTAGCAGTTACTTGCCATGCTATGGATGTTGGTGCATTAACTCCATTTCTTTGGGGATTTGAAGAACGTGAAAAACTTATGGAATTCTATGAAAGAGTTTCTGGGGCACGTATGCATGCAGCTTATATACGACCAGGAGGTGTTGCTCTTGACTTACCTTTAGGCTTATGCGAAGATATTTATAAATTTTCTAAACAATTTGCATCACGTATCGATGAAATAGAAGAAATGTTAACATCTAATAGAATTTGGAAACAAAGACTTGTTGACGTAGGAGTAGTTTCTGCTGAACAAGCGTTAGATTGGAGTTTTTCTGGTGTTTTATTACGTGGATCTGGAATAGCTTGGGATTTAAGAAAAACTCAACCTTATGAAGTTTATGATCGTATGAAATTTAATATACCTGTTGGGACTCGTGGAGATTGTTATGATAGATACTTAATACGTGTTCAAGAAATGCGTGAAAGTTTAAGAATTGTTATGCAAACTATTAATGAAATGTCTAAAGGAATTATACGTTTAGATGATCGTAAAATTACTCCTCCTACACGTGATCAAATGAAACAATCTATGGAATCTTTAATTCATCATTTTAAATTCTATACTGGAGGATTTGTTGTGCCTGCTGGAGAAACTTATACCGCTGTTGAAGCACCCAAAGGTGAATTTGGTGTTTATTTAGTAAGTAATGGTACATCTAAACCTTATAGATGTAAAATCAGAGCACCTGGTTTCGCACATTTACAAGGACTTGACTTTATGGCTCGTAACCATATGTTAGCTGATGTTGTTACTATTATTGGAACACAAGATATTGTATTTGGTGAAGTTGATAGATAATTTTTAATCTCTTTTAAAGTATATGAAACATAGACCGATAATAAACAATTTTATTATTATAATAAATAATTTTATTATTAGACTTAGATCATATAATTCAAATAAATTATCTTATAATATAATTTTATTTAAATATAATAAGTTTTTTTATTCTAGATAAGTTATAAGTTTAAAAAGCTATTATATTTAAATAAAATTATAACACAATATAAACAAATTATAAAAAAAAAAAAAGAAATATTTTTATGTTTAATTCAATCAAACGTGATTTAAAACGAAGAAAATTATACAAGAAATATGAATCTAAAAGACTTTTATATAAAGCCTTAATTAGTGATTGTAATTTAAATCAAGATTTACGATTTATATTAACACAAAAACTTAATAAATTACCACGAAATAGTAGTCAAGTACGTGTAAAAAATAGATGTATTTTAACAGGCCGTGGTCATTCAGTATATAAATTTTGCCGTATTTCTCGTATAAAATTTAGAGATTTAGCTAATCAAGGTCTTATACAAGGATGTGTAAAATCTAGTTGGTAATTTTACTATAAATCTCACATAAATAATAAACAATGTTATAAACTAAGGTAATTATGATTTATTATCATAAATTATTTTTATTGATGTGTCCATTATATAGGATAAATAATAAGTATAGTTAAACATTATATTTTATGATGTTATCTAATTATATTCTATCTTTTATTTACCATAAAGAGTATCTATTATTAAAAATAACGGATACTTAAACAAAAATTATTTATATGTTACAACCTAATAACACAAAATTTCGTAAATTTCAGAAATCAAGAGTAAAAGGAGTACAATCTAATACAGATCAGTTAAGATATGGTAAATTTGGTATTAAAACTGTTTCAGCAGCTAGAATTCCTGCTAGAACTATAGAAGCGGTACGCCGAGTAATAACTAGAAAATTTAAAAGATTAGGTGTTATTTGGATACGAGTATTTCCTGATATTGCTGTATCTGGAAAACCTGCAGAAGTTCGTATGGGAAAAGGAAAAGGTGCCCCTCAATATTGGGTATGTAAAGTAAAACGAGGTGCTATTTTATTCGAATTTGATGGTATTTCTCCTCAATTAGCTAAACAAGCTGCTCGATTAGCTGATTCTAAATTACCAATAAAAACTAGATTCGTTATGTATTCTTAATAATCTAAAAGATTTTTACTTTATTCTAATAAAAGAAAATACATATTTTTATTTGTTTTTAAACAAATTATAAAGTTAAACATTATTATTGATAATATATTCTTTTAAAGAAATTATTTTAATAATATGTTATACAAAACTATATCAAATAATAAATTAAATATATGGCAAGATCTTTATCTAAACCCCCTTTTTGTGAAGTAAAATTAGCAACAAATAATAGCGTGACTAAAATTTGGTCTCGACGTTCTGCTATATTACCTCAATTTGTTGGTAAAACTGTGTCAATTCATAATGGTAGAATTTTTATTCCATGTAAAATCTCTCCTGAAATGATTGGTCATAAATTTGGTGAATTCGCGGTTACTCGAAAGAAACCAATACACAAAAAAAAAAAATAAATGAAATTTTATATTATAAAGATAGTTGTTTTAATTTATTATAATTTCATAAATTTTCATATTTGAAACAATCTTCTTATTGTATATAAAATTTCTATAAGTATGCTCGCTTGGTGAAATTGGTATACACGACAGACTTAAAATCTGTTCCTTCTGGGGTATCGGTTCAAGTCCGATAGTGAGCAATTATTTTAATTTATTTTAGTTTATATAATTTATTTAGTATTTATGAAAAAAATAAACGTAATTTATTAGTTAATTCTTAAAATTAACGTAATTTATTTGTTAATTATAAGTGATAATTAACATAGTTTATTTAGCATTCTTAGCTCAGTTGGATAGAGCAACAACCTTCTAAGTTGACGGCCGTGGGTTCAATTCCTGCAGAATGCGGTTAAATATAAATATAAATTCTTGAACTAATTTTACTTCAAACATTGATTTAAATTATATTATTATGTTTATAAATGATATAATTTTCTTTTATATTTTAAAAGTTATTTTATTATGTTCAATATATTATCTTTCATTGAATAATAAATAAATAAACGCTGTTAAAAACGAAGTTAAAAACGAAGTTAAAAACGAAGTTTATTTTACATAATATAAATAATGAATAAATTAACATACTCTAATAATTGGAAACTATTTATAAAGATAGGTCAAAAACTATAGTTTATTTTAAGCTTAGTAATAGGTCTATTTAAAAAAATATCATAATTATTAAAATATTTCAAAATAAGTGTATATAGATATAAATAGCTTATATTTATGTATATTTATTCTGAACAAAATTATATATTAAAATTTATGTATTTATTGGTACTTTTATTACCGCTACTTGCAAGTATATTTGCAGGGTTGTTTGGTCGATATTTAGGATTTCGAGGAGCAACTCTTTTAACAACTAGTAGTGTATTTCTTTCTTTTGTTATTAGTTGCGTAGCATTTTATGAAGTAGCATTATCAGGAGTAACGTGTAGTATTGAATTTATGCCCTGGTTTTTATCAGAAATGTTTGATGCAAGTTGGGGATTTTATTTCGATAGTCTTACTGTAATAATGCTTCTAGTAATTACAAGTATAAGCACCTTAGTTCATTTATATTCTATTTCTTATATGGAAGCTGACCCTCATTTACCACGTTTCATGTCTTATCTATCTATTTTTACTTTTTTCATGTTGATGCTGGTAACATCTGATAACTTTTTACAAATGTTTTTTGGTTGGGAAGGGGTAGGTCTTGCTTCTTATTTATTAATTAATTTTTGGTTTACTAGACTTCAAGCATCAAAAGCTTCTATTAAAGCGATGTTAGTTAACCGTGTAGGAGATTTTGGACTTGCTTTAGGTGTAATGGCTACGTTTTCAGTATTTAAAACTGTAGACTTTTATACAGTATTTGCTCTTGCAGCTCATCAATCAGAAGCTGTATTAGTATTTTGTAATGTAGAATTTCATGCATTAACAGTAATATGTATATTATTATTTGTAGGAGCCGTAGGTAAATCAGCACAATTAGGTTTACATACTTGGTTACCTGATGCAATGGAAGGACCGACGCCAGTTTCTGCATTAATTCATGCAGCTACTATGGTAACCGCAGGTGTATTTATGATAGCACGTTGTTCACCTTTATTTGAATATGCTCCTAAAGCTCTTGTAGTTGTTGCTATTGTAGGTGCTATGACATGTTTCTTTGCTGCTACAACAGGAGTAGTACAAAATGATTTAAAAAGAGTAATTGCTTATTCAACTGCTAGTCAGTTAGGATATATGATTTTTGCATGTGGTATTTCTCAATATACTGTAGGTGTATTTCATTTAATGAATCATGCATTTTTTAAAGCATTATTATTCCTAAGCGCAGGAAGTGTTATTCATTCACTTGCTGATCAACAAGATATGAGAAAAATGGGAGGAATGGCTAAACTTTTACCATTCACTTTTGCTATGATGTCTATTGGAAGCTTTTCTCTTATAGGATTCCCTTTCCTTACTGGATTTTATAGTAAAGATGTTATTTTAGAAGTTGCTTTTGCTCGTTATACTTGGGATGCCAATTTTGCTTATTTATTTGGTAGTGTTTGTGTAGCTTTTACTTCATATTATTCATTCCGTCTGCTATTTCTTACTTTTATAGCTCCAACGAATGCTTATAAATCAACTGTAAAAATTGCTCATGATGCTCCATTTTTATTAGCTTTACCTTTATTTTTATTATCTATAGGAAGTATCTTTGTAGGATATTGTGCTAAAGATATGATGATTGGATTAGGAACTCCATTCTGGTCAAATGCTATTTTTGTATTACCTCAAAATAACGTTTTATTAGAATCTGAATTTATACCTCAATCTACAAAATTCTTACCTTTAGTTTCTACTCTACTTGGAGCAGTTACTGCTTATTTCTTCTCTATTTATAGTGTAAATAGTAGTTTTGCTCTTAAACAAATAGGATTTTTTAGACAATTATATAGCTTCTTAAATAAACGTTGGTATTTTGATAAAGTATATAATGATTATATTTCAGCAAATACTATGTCTTTTGGTTATAATGTAAGTTTCAAAGCTCTTGATAAAGGATTTTTTGAAATTTGTGGACCTACTGGTATTGCTTATAGCTTCCCAGCTCTTGCTCAATATTGGAGTAGATTACAAAGTGGATTAATCTATCACTACGCTGTTGTTATGCTATTAGGACTTACTATGCTTGTTCTTGTTAGCAGCGCTTGGAGTGTATTAGAAAATGTTTTAGATAGTCGTATATTATTTATATATGCTATTTGTTTCTTATTTTATAACTATTATTCTTTATCTTTTTCTGATAAACAACGTTAAAATAAATAGAATTTATTCAAAATAAATAGAATTTATTCAAAATAAATAGAATTTATTCAAATAAATTTTAAATTATTCAATAAACTTTAGTTTATTGTTATTACACAACAAATAAAATGCTTCTTGTTTTACATAATGAATAGAAATGAAATAAGTTTTATTTATTATGTAAAAATTAAGCTTTATTTATATAACTCTTTTTTTATTATGTCATACATTGAAATGGTTTTAGCTATCCCTTTATTAGGGGCAATAGCATTATTATTTGTTCCTAGCTGGAAAACACAAACAATACGAAATATTGCATTAAACTCATCGTTATTGACTTTTTTAATATCTCTCCTACTTTGGATCGAATTCGATAGTAGTTCTGCATTATTTCAATTTACGGATGGTGTGTGTTCTCCAAATGTTTATTCTGATGTTACTTTAGCTAAAGCAGCAAGTTCATCTAGTTTTTCTGCATTAAACTTTGCTCTTGGTGTTGATGGTATATCATTATTTTTTATAATACTTACTACATTATTAGTACCTATTTGTATTTTAGTAAGTTGGAATAATATTGAAGTATATGTGAAAGAATATTGTATAGCATTTTTAGTATTAGAAACTTTAATGTTAACTGTATTCTCAGTATTAGATTTATTATTATTTTATATATTTTTCGAAAGTGTATTAATTCCTATGTTTATTATTATAGGAGTTTGGGGATCTCGTGAAAGAAAAATTAGAGCAGCTTATCAATTCTTCTTATATACATTATTTGGTTCTGTATTAATGTTATTAGCTATATTATTAATATATTTCCAAACTGGAACTTTAGATATTGAAATGCTTTATCTTTCAGATTTTAGTGAAACTCGACAATGTATACTTTGGTTAGCTTTTTTCGCAAGTTTTGCTGTTAAAGTACCAATGGTACCTGTACATATTTGGTTACCTGAAGCTCATGTTGAGGCTCCTACTGCAGGATCTGTAATTTTAGCTGGTATTCTTTTAAAATTAGGTACATATGGATTTCTTAGATTTTCTATTCCATTATTTCCATATGCATGTATATACTTTACACCTCTTATTTATACAATGAGTGTTATTGCTATTGTTTATACAAGTTGTACTACTATTAGACAAATAGATTTAAAAAAAATCATTGCATATTCATCTGTAGCTCATATGAATTTCGTAACAATTGGTTTATTTAGTCAAAACACTCAAGGTATAGAAGGTAGTATTTTACTTATGATTAGTCATGGTTTAGTATCTCCTGCACTTTTCTTATGTGTTGGTGTACTTTATGATAGACATAAAACTAGATTATTACGTTATTATTCTGGATGTGGACAAACAATGCCAATATTTGCACTTTTATTTGTATTCTTTACAATGGCAAATATTAGTTTACCTGGAACTAGTTCTTTCCCTGGAGAATTTTTAGTATTTATTGGATCTTATCAAAATAATAGCTTTGTTGCTTTTTGTGCCGCTACTGGTATGGTTTTAGGTGCAGCTTATGCTTTATGGTTATGTAACCGTTTAATTTATGGTGTATCGAAACCTGATTTTATCAATACTTGGAGTGATGTAAATCGTAGAGAGTTCTTTATGTTTGCACCTTTAATTGCTGGTATTCTTTGGATAGGTGTGTATCCTGAGCCTTTTTTAGATGCAATGCATTGCTCTTGCATTTATTTATTATATGCTCAATAAATTTATAGAATAATGAATATTTGATATAAATATTATGTATTTTATATAATATTTATATCAAATATTCATTATAATCAACGACCAAATACTGTTTATTCTCAATAATTAATATCAAGAAATATCTATATTATAAAGAAAATTTTAGAAATAAAAATAAATATTTTTAATATATATATATTTTTAGTAGATTCTGAAGATTTTACTATATTTTGTTTCTGCCTTTGTTATTAAAAAATAGAAAGTATCTATAAATTTCATTTTATTAGAAATAAATCTTTACTATTATAAAAATAACTAAACATTTATTCTAAATATTTCCAATATATTAAAAAATAATTTATTTAGAATATCAAATAGACATTTATGGTTACACGTTGGTTATATTCTACAAATCATAAAGACATAGGTACTATGTACCTTATATTTGGTGCATTTTCTGGAGTACTTGGAACAGTATTTTCATTATTAATCCGTATGGAACTTGCACAACCTGGTAATCAAATTTTAAATGGAAATCATCAGCTTTATAACGTTATAATCACAGCACACGCGTTTTTGATGATTTTCTTTATGTTGATGCCTGCATTAATGGGAGGTTTTGGTAATTGGTTCCTACCAATACTAATTGGGGCTCCAGATATGGCGTTCCCACGCTTAAATAACATATCATTCTGGTTATTACCTCCTTCTTTATTACTATTAGTAAGTTCTGCTTTAGTTGAAGTAGGAGCTGGTACTGGATGGACGGTTTTCTACTTTAAACATTATAAAATAATGTTAGGATAAGCTGTCTTTAAACATCACTCGATGCGAGAAACACCTATGTTGAAAAAAAAGAAAACTATATATAAACTACTCATAGATAATTTTTTATCTAAAGTAAAAATGTTTGTATGAAAGGTCAATTCGCCTGAGTTTATAGATTCAATTTTTATAAGCTCATCAGAGACTACATGTGATGTAACTTCTCTATATTATTAAAGATTTACTTAAATCCATATAAATTCAGATTTTATAACTACTTAAATAAAAATCTAGAAACAAAAAAAATATCTATCTTTGAAAAAAACGGAATTTTACCAATGGTTGGTAGGACTTACAGATGGAGATGGTTGTTTTTTAATCAATTATCAAAATTCATCTTGGTATAATAAACAAAGTTTATATAATAAACAAAGTTTATGTTTCACCTTTAAAATAAGTCTATCAACTAATAATATACAATTACTCTATTATATTAAGCAAGAACTAAATTTTGGTCATGTTAGTGTGAATAAAAATAGAAAGATGGTTAGTTTTCGAATAGTTGATCAACAAGTTTTAAAAAATGTGATTTTACCTATATTTGATAAATATCCTCTTTTTACTCGTAAATATTTTGATTATCAGAAATTTAAAGAAGCTTTAAACTTGAATCATACCCCAAATATCACGAGTAATGATAGAAATTCAATGGTAGAACTGTATTTGGAAAAATCTGTGGCAATATGGAATAAAGCTCCTGGTTCATTCTTTCTATCACCATGGTTATATACTCATCTTAATTCAATGGAACTCATGTATTTGAAGAGTGAAATGGATAAATTTTATAAAACTCAAGATATACAATTACTTACTGGCTTAGTAAAGCTCTATAAGTTAGAGTCTATAGTTCCAAAATACTGGATTATTGGATTTATAGAAGTTAAAGGGAGTTTTGATTTGGTAAATAAATCAGAAACTAGAATAGTTCATGGATTTAGTATTACTCAAAAAGAAGATCCTCTCTTATTATCTATTCTTAAGTCGGTATTTCATATTTCAACTCAAGTAAAGTTTAAATCTTTTCAGAAATCAGATGTATATAATAATTTTTATATTTTAGACACTACAAATTCACGAGCTATAGAAAATATTATTTATTATTTTTCTGGAAAAGATAGAAATAAAACGAGTATGAAAGGTTTAAAAGGGTTAGAATTTAGGATATGGGCAAGATCTTATGTTAAGTATAAAGGTAATTATGAAAAATTATATAGAATTAGAAAAATCATAAGAAACTTAAGAGAGAAGTTAAAGGAATAGTCCGATCTTCATCGAAAGATGGAGCGAGCAATGAGAAGTTTTATAAATTTTTTAATTTAAACTGTAGATTGCCAACATTAAAATAAATGAAGTTTATTAATTAATTATAATTTATAATAAACATAATTTATTCATGTTATCCCCCTCTTGCTAGTATTGCAAGTCACTCTGGCGGAAGTGTAGATTTAGCTATCTTTAGTTTACATTTAGCTGGGGTAAGTAGTATTTTAGGTGCAATTAATTTTATATGTACCGTATTTAATATGCGCGCTCCAGGTATGAGTATGCATAGACTTCCATTATTTGTATGGGCTGTATTTATTACAGCATGGTTATTATTATTATGTTTACCAGTATTAGCAGGTGGTATAACTATGCTTTTAACTGATAGAAATTTTAATACTAGCTTCTTTGACCCTGCAGGTGGTGGAGATCCAATTTTATACCAACACTTATTCTAAAAGACCAAGTAGTAGGTTGTACTTATGTTATAAGTTTAAGAATAAAATTATTTATTATAACTATAATAAATCAATAAAATTATTTATTATAACTATAATAAATCAATAAAATTATTTATGCTAATAAATCAATAAATTTCATTTAAACCCGGAGGTTAAGAGTTAAATTAATTGAAATGGCAAAAAGAATAAATTCAATGAAACAACAAAGTAAAGAATGTACTACTAAAAAAACTGGAATAAAGGGTATGGTTTTACGCAAGTCATGAAGCTATAAAGGCAAGTGTTTTTTTAATTAAAGACCTGAAATAGCGAACATTATTAATAATAATATAGAACATTATTGATAATAATGTACCATAACTCTAGTCCTGATTCATATAATCTAATAATAACTCTTAGAAGAAAATTAGATAAAATCAGTCAGTCCTTACCGGGATTGAGAACAAATTATTATTTAATAAATTGTTTGGCTACACTAGTGAAAACGGTCAAAACTCCTCAAAGCAAGACCGTCGGTTATCTAAGTAATCGCTACAGACTGGGTCATTAGTGGGTGCCTGAAATGGTGCTTAATGTACAGTGGATCCTTCCTTTAATAAAATGAAATTTATTAAAATCTTCTTATATTAAAATAAATCAATAAAATTATTTCTATTATATAAAAAAAGCAAATATATACGTTTATTTCGAAAATCTAGGCATATTAATCTTCCTATGATAGAATACAGTATATTAATGTTTTTATGCCCGTTTTATAGAAACTAAGGTATAATAACGGTATTATAAATTGCTTTATTATACTATAAATTAGAATAAACACAAAATTTCTGGCAACATTATATTATAACTGAATAAAATTATTTATTAGAACTATAATAACTGAATAAAATTAGTTATGATAATAACTGAAGTTTATTAGGCACAAGGTCATCAATGAAACTAAAGTTAAACTTGAAATAAATATGAAAAACCTATTTACTAGAGGGGACACTAAGGTAGAGGTGATCATGTATCTTAAATAGAGTGAAATAATTTAAGATATGAGGGATGGGTTTTTTGGTTAACACTCAGGATGGCCACTATAAAAGTAATTTTATATTGTTTTCCAGAATATATAAGATATTGTTGCATCTATTTTTTCATTACTTTATTCAAGGTAAAATAAACATAATTTATTAAGATAAACATAGTTTATTATGAAAGTGATAAATAATGAATGTAATGAAATTAATAAATAATTATTAAGTTATAGCAAACAAAAATAAAACACGCGTTACTATTTGCTGGAACATTCAAAACTTTTGGTAGTAAGCTTATAAGTGCATAATATTCTTAATTAAGATATATAAATGTTTCTAAATATATTATTTATAAAATTATAATAAATTATAAATAATTTTATTGAGTTATTAGCCCAAGCTTGTAAAAATTCAAAAAGCTTGCTTCAATCAGCAGGAAACCAATTATTATATAAATAAAATTAAAATAGTAATTGTGGATCCTCAGAGACTATACGTAACGAATCATTTCAATTTTTTATGAAGAATTTCAAATTTTATGAGTGGCTTGGTGGATTAATAGATGCTGATGGAGAATTTTATATCTCAAAATCAGGTTATGGGTCTATTGAAATTACAATGCATATAAAAGAAATTCAAACATTATACTTTATTAAATCTGAATGTCAAGGTAAAGTTACCTTACGAAAAGGAGTGAATGTAGCTAGGTGGCGTTTGCATAAACAAGAACCATTAATAGAAACCTTAACTAAACTTTTAGGAAACATTCGCATTGCAAAAAGACAAATACAATATCAAAAAATTTGTAAAATTTATGATATAGATTATAAAATTCCTCACTTATTAACATATGATAATGCTTGGTTTTCTGGTTTTTTTACTGGAAAAGGTTGTATCTCTATTAATAAAACAAATTTTATGGCTGTTATTTCAGTATCTCAAAAAGAAAAAGATATTTTAGAAAATATTCAATATATTTTTAAAGGAAATATTTCTTTTGATATTTCACTGAAAATATGGATTTGGCAATGCAATAATTTTGACTGTGAATATCTTTTAACTTATTTTGAAAAAAATAATATATTAAATCCATATAAACAAGCTAAAATACGAGGATTTAAACGTTTTTTATTTTATAAAGCACAGAAATATCACCTAGATCCTCTAAAAAGAAAGAGATTATTACATTTTATCAAGAAATTTAATTCTATTTATTCTTTATAATGAAGTTCTGAAATATTAATATTTGAAATGATTAAGATAGAGTCCATTTAAAATAAATGAAATTTATTAAAATAAACTTTGTTTATTATCGATTATCTTAACTAATTTATGTATACTAATACAAAAAAAGAAAGATGAAAGCACCCTGAGGTATATATTTTAATTATACCTGGTTTTGGTATAATTAGTCATGTTATTGCTACTTTCTCTAAAAAACCTATTTTTGGTTATTTAGGAATGGTTTATGCTATGTGTAGTATTGGTATTTTAGGTTTCATTGTATGGGCTCACCATATGTATGTTGTAGGTTTAGATATAGACACTCGTGCTTATTTCACTGCAGCTACTATGATTATTGCTGTACCAACTGGTATTAAAATTTTCAGCTGGGTTGCTACAATGTGGGGTGGTAGTATTGAATTACGTACACCTATGTTATTTGCAGTTGGATTCTTATTTTTATTCACTGTAGGTGGTTTAACTGGAGTAGTATTAGCAAACTCTGGTCTTGATGTTGCTTTCCATGATACATATTATGTGGTTGCTCATTTCCATTATGTTCTGTCAATGGGTGCAGTGTTTGCATTATTCTCAGGATTTTATTATTGGATTGGAAAAATTACTGGATTACAATATCCTGAAACTTTAGGTCAAATTCATTTTTGGTTAATGTTCTTAGGTGTTAATATTACATTCTTCCCTATGCACTTCTTAGGATTAGCTGGAATGCCTCGTCGTATACCAGATTATCCAGACTGTTACGCTGGATGGAATGCAGTAGCTAGTTACGGAAGTTACTTATCAATCACTGCTGTTTTATTCTTCTTTTATGTTGTTTATAAAACACTTACAAGTAATGAAGTATGTCCACGTAATCCTTGGGAAACTACACCTGGTGTTTCTCCTACATTAGAATGGATGCTACCTTCACCACCAGCATTCCATACTTTTGAAGAAATTCAAGTATAAAATCATCTAAATAGATTTTTTTAATAAATATAACTTTTAAGAGTTCTTAAGGTTATCTTCTTAAGAATAGCTTCTTAAGGTTATCTTCTTAAGAATAATTTCTTAAAGTTATTCACTTATTAAAGTCATATAAAACAAATAGGTAAGATTTATTATTTTTGCCTATTTGTTTTATATATTTAAAATCTATATTATATATTTATATAATAGAAACATAAACTCAATGGTAAACTATAAAGTATACGACACTCTAATAGGAATAACATTTTAAACAATAACATTTTAAACAATAATATTTTAAAGAATAATGAGTAAGAATTATAAAAGTATGTATATGATTAAATCATAATTATAAAAGAATAAGGAATTATATTGAGTTTGATCCTGGCTCAGAATGAACGCTAGCCGTAGGCTTAACACATGCAAGTTGTACGTTTTTTATAAATATAGAAAAAGTAGCGAACGGGTGAGTAACGCGTGAGAATCTGCCTGTTAAACTGCGGAATAACATTACGTTAGAATCGTGGATAAGTATTTTATGTTATATTTATATAAAATAAAGTATAAAGAATAATATTCGTTAAGAGATGAGCTTGCGTAAGATTAGGTAGTTGGTAAGGTAAAGGCTTACCAAGCCAAAGATCTTTAGCTGGTTTGAGAGAATGATCAGCCACATTGGGACTGAGACACGGCCCAAATACTTTAGAGTAGCAGCAGTGGGGAATATTGGACAATGGGCGCAAGCCTGATCCAGCTATACGGCATGAGTGTAGAAGACTGTATTGGTTGTAAAGCTCTTCGGTGATATATTTTTAGATTATTTATAATTTTAAAGAGCAGAGATTATGACAACGTATCATCAAAAAGTCCCGGCTAATCTCGTGCCAGCAGCCGCGGTAATACGAGAGGGGCGAGCGTTATTCGGAATGATTGGGCGTAAAGCGTGCGTAGATTGTTAGAATGGATTTCTATATAAAAATCAAGGCAACACCTTGATAGATAGAAAAGCATTAGTTTTATAAAAATTAATAATTAATAGATGTAATTTATAATAATAAGTTATATTTATGTTTTCCATCCAAACTTGAGTATTTATTAGGAGAGTAGAATTCCTGGAGTAGAGGTAAAATTTGTTGATCTCAGGAGGAATACCTAAAGCGAAAGCAGCTCTCTAGTAAAACACTGACATTGAGGCACGAAAGCGTGGGTAGCGAAAAGGATTAGATACCCTTGTAGTCCACGCCGTCAACTATGATCTTTTTCTATTTTCCCTTGCAAGGGGGGAAGTGGAGTAGCTAACGCGTTAAAAGATCCGCCTGAGGAGTACGGTCGCAAGATTAAAACTCAAAGGAATAGACGGGGACCCGCACAAGTGGTGGAATATGCGGTTTAATTCGAAACAACGCGCAAAACCTTACCAGTCCTTGATATGACACTTATAGTTAAAATGTTATCGTTTTATACTTTGTGTTACAGGTGTTGCATGGCTGTCGTCGGTTCGTGCCGTAAGGCGTTGGATTAATTTCTTTAACGAACGAAACCCCTGTTATCAATTGCTAAGATTACTAAAAACAATGTTTTTAGATCAGAACTTTGATATTACTGCCAGTGATAAACTGGAGGAAGGAAGGGATTACGTCAAGTCTTCATGACCCTCATGGGCTGGGCTACACGTGTATTACAATGGCGAATACAAAAAGATGCAATGATGAGAATCGGAGCAAATCTATAAAATTCGTCTCAGTACAGATTGTTTTCTGCAATTCGAAAACATCAAGAAGGAATCACTAGTAATCGTGGATCAGCACGCCACGGTGAATCAGTACTCGGGTCTTGTACTCCCCGCCCGTCACACTCTGGGAATCGAGTAGATTGTAAGTCTGTATTTCACTTTTTTTCTATTCTTTAGAAATAATAATAAGTTCTGATGAATTTATTAAATATAGAAATTTAGAAAATATACCCAGAATTTATTTGGTAACTGGAGTGAAGTCGTAACAAGGTAACCGTAGGGGAACCTGCGGTTGGATTATCTCTTTTTTTTACTTATTACAAAAAAAATATTTATACAACTATAATAAACAATGTTTATAATAAACAAAGTTTATAAAATAAACGAACATTGGGAAATCTTCTAAGAAAAAGGTATTCAATATATATAACGAAAATTTATTGATTTCTAATATAATTATAAATAACTTTATTGAGTTATTGTCATAACTAATTTTATTCAGAATAATGTCCCTTTCGTCTAGGGGTTAGGACGTTACCTTTTCACGGTAGTAACACGAGTTCGATTCTCGTAAGGGATAATATATTTTAATTAATTGTTTATATATTATATTCTATATTTTAATATAGAAATTTATTGCTAAAATAAGCAATGTTTTAATGCATTTACTAGCATAAATAACTAAATATAAACTTCGTTTATTTTAATAAACAAAGTTTATTTTACCTTTACTATCATAAATAAATAATACTTTTACTATTATAACTATAACTTAGAATTACTTTTTAAAGCTTCTAATAAACATATATTTCATTTATACTCAATGTTTATTATACTCTAAATACTTACGTATTTATCAGGCGAGTATAACTTAGTCGGTTAAAGTGCTAGACTGTGACTCTGGAAACATGGGTTCAAATCCCATTATTCGCCCAAAATTTTATTATTAAAGAATATTTATAGCTTGATATCTTGGAATATGTACCACCCGAACCCATTTCGAATTCGATTAGTGAAAGTATTCTATATCATATGTACTACTTTATGCGGGAGACGTGAGCATTATCTAGCTATATCATTAAAAAGAATTAAAAAGAAATTCTGCTTTATTTAAAAATTCAGCTAATCTAAACGCGAATTAAACAAAGTTTATTAGATTAACTTATTATTTAAACACCATTAAATTATAACTCGAATCAAATGATAAATTAAATAATAAACGAAGTTAAAAACTTTGTTTATTTTAACATTGACTACGTTTATTATAAATTATAATTAATAAACTTTGTTAAAAATGAAATTTATTTTACATTATTTTATAATGTTTAACCAATGAATTATGTTTATACTGATAAAGTAAATTATAAGCTAATTTAAAAAGAAGTCAAACTATGTCATCAATGAAGAAACAAGAAGTTATTTCTGAATTTGAAGAACAAATTTCTTTAGTACCAATTCCTCATAAAATTAATATGTTTCTTGATAGTAATAAACAAAGTTTATCAGAAGAAGATATACTAAAATTAAAAAAAGAAGCTTTAAATGCTTATTTGAAGGAAGAAAATCCATATAATATTATTAGCAAAACAGGAGAAAATACTAAAGAAATTAAAGAACAGCTTAATAAACAAGAGCATAAAATAGATCTTATAGGAAAAGCTGTTTTTAAAGTATTACAAAAATTAGAAAATAAACAAAAAGTTAAACGATCTACTTTACCTTTAAGACAACCTGCTTCAAATTCTATATATTTTCATCTAATGAGTCAAAAACCTGAATTCAGAGAGAAAAAGTTACAATATAGTAGATTCAGGGTAGCAATTACTTTACTATGGTCAACTGGATTGCGTGTTAATGAAACAAAATACATTAAGTATAGTGATATACAAACTATTATAAGTGAAAATACACTACAAGTTTATCAACCAAAAATTAATAAATATAGGATAATTCACTTCTCTGGTGAAGCAGTAAAACAATTTATACTTATAAAAAAAGATATAGATATTGTTTTTAAGAACAATGAAACATTAGCTGGTACCATATCTGTATCTAGTTGGATTCATTTTATTAATAAAAGATTAATATCAAAGACAGAAGTATTTGGAGTAAATATAAAGTCACATTCTTTTAGAGTTAATTTTGTTACTTCATTATTAAAACATGCACCTATACAAATAGTATCTAATTTAGTTGGTCATTCTAACATTACAACTACAGTAAAATATGATAGATATGATAGATATCATCCAAATAAGAATAAAACGATAGAATTATTAGAAAAAGCTTTTACAGATATGGAATAA